ATTGGAGGAAGTCGTTTCTAGACTACTTCCGTCATGGGCGTCTCCCGGACGTAAAAGAAAGTAGTTCACAATTCCAAAAGAGGATGGCAGCGTTCGCGTACAGGAACGACACCCTCTACCGCATAGCTCCTGGGATGAGAAAGACTCAATATTTGCGGTGCTTGTCCTTACCCGAGGCCCAAAGGGTCATGTACGAGGTGCACGCCGGAGAATGCGGAGCGCACCAAGCTGGTCCGAAAATGCGAATGAAGATCCGGCATATGGGAGATCATAAACATAAGGGGATCTACAGTATGAAATTGTCGATTCTAGTATTAAGCGAAAGGTACGAAATAGAGTAAGGGGTGGCCCCAAAGCGGAATTGACTCCAAGATGGGTTTAAGAAGCATCGTAATATAACGCGGTGAATTGTTACGATGTGTGCCCGACGGATGGAGAATTTTTTGGTAAAGAAGGAAACGGAGTTTTGTGGTAGTCCGAAAAGATGAAGATAGTCACAGAAAGATAGGCATAAAAGAGGGGAAGGCTGAAGGCTTCAAGAGTCGCACGCGACGCTAATACAGTCTCAACGATCACTGGAAATCACTTGAAAGTACTTCCGGCTTCTTCAACTACTCTTTCCCGACTACCAGAACTGGAGATGTATTCTCTGATCCACCGGCTAGCTGGAACTTCTTCCATCCTCGTGTCCTCTTCTTGCTCGCTCTCCTGGTTTGGCCCGGCTGAACCTCCTTCTCTAGGCCTCCGTTGACCTGCTTCTTCCTTACTTCTTAAAGCAGAAAAGTGACGATGACGATGCCAAGCAAATTCCTAGCAGGGCTGCCGACACGCGAATTACGACCAAGCACTCCACCCCATAAAAATCCTTCAGTTCGATCTCTGACCGTGCTTTTCACATTGCCCTTGGAAGGAAAGGACACTCTCTGAGGCGCATCTTTGTATGTTAGATTTGAGAGCCTTTACTTGACTATTCCTATGAGTGGCTTACCACGCCACCACCTCCCAAAGTTAAGCCGTCTTCAATCGAAAGGAAAGATACGCGGCTACCAAGGTCTTCTCTCTCTTCAGCAGTCTTCCTAGCTACAATCCTTTAAGAAACATTATGTACAAGAGTACAGTGAAAAATGTCTTTTATATTCTTATATATATTACAAGTCGGATCATGCAGACTGACGAGATACGTACTCCTCCTGTTCGAACCGGGGTTTGAAACAAAACTCCTCCTCAGGAGGATAGGAGGGATGGGGTTTCTCTCGCTTTTCTTGGCTTGCCGATCCTGTCATATAGGAAGTTCTTCCGTCTTGCCTGGTTGACCAGGCTACCCCTTCACTGATTCCATCTTTATAGCCTCAATCGAAACATCAATTCTATGACAAGTTTCCTCTATCCAAATCCTTCGTTTGAAGCATCTAATGCCACCCCCCCCAAAGACTTCAATAAAAGGGCCTAAAGCGGGCACAGCAAGAACCCTCCATTCATCCGCTGCAGATCGTGCTCAAGCTAAAGAGGCTCACTTTATAGTAAAAGAATGCGCGAGCACGGACGCAAAAGCAAAAGACAATGGCTTTCTCCTCCCTTTCGCCTTCCTCTGAGCTTGAATCAGACCCCCGCTGCAACCTTCGGACAGACAGAACTCGACAAAGTGAGTTCTCTTCCACGATCCGGTTGATTGCCTTGCTTGTCTAGTGTCACAGTTGTTGATTCGCAATCGGTTGAATCAAAAGAAGGCTCCTTTTCTTTTTGTCTCACACCAGCAGTTGAGATCGAAAAATCATAAGTAACGATTTAACATCGAATGAACTACTTTGTTAGCAGCGCCATCTCTCTTCAGAAAGCTCGAAACTGGTGACAAAGATTGACTTTCTTTTCTTTGGCAGGATGGGGTTGATGTTCAGTGGCTCCAATCCCGAATGGGTGTAGAATGGAAAAAGCTCGCATGCTCTAGCTGTAGCTCGGTTGAGGTCCCTCCCCAAGAGTTGTAGACCGGGCACATACGGGGTGCCCGCCTACGAGCAACTTATCTTGCATTCTAGTGAGTTCCGTTCACTTCCCATTTGCCTGGATTTAGCGAGCAGTTGGTTGATCACAGCTTCCTATCCGACTGCTAGTGAAGTCGATAGTTCTCGTTAGTAGGGGGGGCCCGTAAAGCTCATTTCGATGTTGCAGGGTAGGTCTCCGTCCCCGCCTCAAACTTGATGAGACAGATCGAGTAGGCAGATAGGTTGCTATGATCATTCCTTCGATCGTGTCTGACGTTCGGGTACGAGAAGCGAGGGGGGACTTATAGCTTAAGAATCTGGGTAGCCGTCCAGGTCAAAGATGACTGCTACTCAACATCACTCCCAAACTTCGCATTGGGGAGATAAAGTTGCTTTGTCAATGCGAATTTCCCTTCATAAATAGCATTTTCTGTTTCACCTTGATTATAAGACCTCAAAATGGACTCTTTTTCCTGCTTTTTCTTACTCCCAACTGACAACAGGAAGAGGGGAACCGTCAGAGTGAAGAGTTGTTTGCCTGGCTCACTGCTATGACTATGATAGGAATGAGGAATGTCATTCCTCGCCCATTTACTAATTAATAGAAGGAAAGCGAGTATAGCACTAAAGAGAAAACTGTGAAGTTGATAGAAGCTCACGTCAGCTGCGTCTGAACTGCTGATAGCTGGATAAAGAAAGAGAGAAAAGACCCTGCTTACAAGCTAGAATAGGGAAGAGATGATGCGGCTACTAGGATAAGAGCGGGCCGACCTTAGAACAGGACTGCCTCTCGTCTTCAATCGAGGGGTTAAGAATTCCTTCTAGAACTAGAAGCACACTGAAGGTATGCCCCTTATTGACTGGAACAAATGAAATCCCGTGGGGCTTGGTCCAACCCGAAAGGAAAGCACCGGGAGAGTACACGGTTTTGCACGTGGAATGAATAATAGAATAGTCATCAAGAATCGTCTGATTACTCTACTAGATACGATCCCCTAGAAGAGGCCTAACTAGAGTGAGGCCTGGCCGAAGCCACAAGGCAAGGTTCTCTCGTGTTTTAGACAGGAATCAGGGGCTTCTGGGAGGTTTAAACAGGGTTTCAGGGGGGTACAAGCTGGTGTCCGAGTAGCGAATTCCTGAGTGAAAGTCGTGGTTGGGTTTGAAAGTATATACATAGATATGGAAGCGCCTTCTGTTGACTTCGACGTTGCGAAAAGGTGCCCCCAAGCTCTATGCTGTTGGGGATCTCTTAAGAAAGGGTAGGCGACTCCCTCATAGTTGGCTGCAAATGATCAGGTGGAGGCGGTTGAGATTTCATACACCTTATTTGAAGTAGGAGGGTCAGTTCACCCAGCTCTTGTCTTGCGAGTAGAGTAGTGAATTCTCCCAGTGATGATTAGGCGTACTAGTCTCATAGTGAGCTAGATGATCGGGCAGCCTATTCATATTTGTAGCTTCATGGGTATAATAACTGGTTGAAGGCCATGGTGAGAATTTGTCGACGCCTTTACCACTGGGTCTTCGTCAAGCCCCCTTCCTCAACTAAAGTCAGCAAGATCTCCTTCCATATTCGCTAACAGCCTCTCGTTCCGTAGCTACTCCAGGCGCATGGTCTCGTGACTAACCTTCCTCTCGAACTTTGGTGTCAAGCCATTCAACTTCCTTTCATTCTAGTTTGACTTCTCGCATACCGATGTTGGGGCAGAGCAAACAAAAACCGCCTTGAAGCGAACTTCCACCTCTAACCCTAAATTTGGCGCTAACTGAGCCGTAGCTGATGAGCTTACTGAGTCAAAGCTCTCACGAGATCTTTTTTCTCATAAGAAATAGAACTAAGAAACCAAGCCTGTCAAACCTGTACGGACTCACATTCTAATTAACGAACCAAGCGGTTATTCCCCTGAGGTTAACAAGGATAAAGTATGCTTTGAGGGTACAGTCAACATAAGAATCTCCGAAAGCAGGGAAGCGGGCCGTTCAGGAAGGAAAGCGGCTCCCGAGGAAGAACTAGAATCAGAACTATGAAGAAGGTATCCCCTCTGAGGGGAACAAGTAAGCACGCGATTGGCATGAATTGGTATCGTATGTATGAATTGGTCTGGTATGGAATAAGCCAAAGAAGCCAATCTCCCGATAGGGCTATTGGAAGCAAGCAGGTAAGGCAATGAGTGGGGATTCGCATCTTAACTCTGAAGCCAGTCCATTCCCATGAGGGGAACAAAAGAGGTATTCGATTGAGCAAGTGGAACGAAATGAATAACTAGCTAACCAAGCAGCAAGCAACAACGGGAGAAAGGAAGGAAACAACACGAAGCAATGCAGAAAAAGAAAGCCACAGGAAGACGGATTTCTTGCTGAAGAGAGCCTGACTATATAGGGGTGTAATATGGCAATGTTCCATTTGATGTGATGACACTGTTATAGCCGGAGAGGCCTTTTCGAGAGAAGCCAGATGCTACAGCAAAAGACTTTCGCACAAATACAAAGAGTAGGCTAGCCTCGGGAGCGAAAATCAACGAGCCAAGGAGGCGAACCCATGAAAGGAAGTGATCCCTGTGGTCCTTTCCTCCGCCGAGCCTTCAAGGCCGACTGCAATTCAAGGTGGTACGAGCCAGTGCGAACTAACATCTTGAATCCCCACCTCAATAGTCTCCCTTTCCTGGCCATCAATCAAAGCATTCCAATCCACCTGGCACCGACTAATCCCATTCTAGCGGTGTCCACCTGAAACTAAGCAAGCTGTCCTCTCGAGAAGGAGTTTGACCTTTCCGAAAGAAGATTAGGAGTAACCCATTAAGAGTGAAAAAGAGATGAAAGCAAGATTCCGACTTCCGCAAAAAGCAAGTACCCAATTGACTTGACCGACATAGCCCGGTTGAAGCACCTATTGTGGTTGAACCTCTTTATCCAGCACCAGCAACAATAGCAAGAGCAGCAAGAGCAGCTCGATCAGTCCAATCAAGGGCAGTGAGGTAAGGTGCCATAGTTCACTTTTGAAAGGGAGGCCTTTGCAACGGTTATGTTGCTGGACTTGATGACTCCGATGGTTACGTTCTGTGAAGGGAATCTCCTCCGTTACGGCCTTCTGGGGGGCTTTCCAGGAGTCTTCCATCTCGTTCCTAGGGCTTCTTTCCTCTAAAGTTAGGCTTGACAGAATCCCAATTCGAAAGTCAACCTGAGGAAGCCAAATAAGCTCACCAACCGACAAGCGAGAGAGGAAAGACGAAGAAAAAAACAAGAAGAGGGGCGGCGCCCAGGTCTTAGCAAATGTGCCATCTTCGAGGTATTAGAAAGAAATAAGAAAGATTTCGAATGCTAGAGAATCGATAAATGGCATGAAGCATTCTGCGTGAAAGGTTGAAGCCTCGTCCGTCTGGCTTTCGTTCCTCATGTCAGTTTAAGTACTGTGCTGGTAGGAAGGTCTTACTTTTCAACTAAGTTTGACGTAGTGAATAGTTCTATTAGCAGGCTATAACAATAGCCTTGTTGGCCCCTTGAAACAACCATAGACGGGGGACCCCTTTCGCTGCTTGAAACTCCTGGTGTAGGCTCTTCTCTTCTGGGGCACTTTCCAACGAACTGTGGGGTTTTCATACAAACAAATAATAAGAGGAGTTATCGAAAGAAAGGAAGCCAACAATAAATGCCGACAAAGACCCCCTGTTCAATCTAATTCAACAAGACGTGAAGAAGAAAGAAACCTCAACGAGGCCAAACAAGTGGCAGTTTCATAAGTAAACCGAACGGGAATAGAAAGAAAGAAAAAAGAAGAAGAATCCTCAACGAGGCCATAGGATCTGTACAAAACAAGAGGGGCAGAAGTTCGAAAGGACGTCCGGCCAATAAATAAATAGTGATTTCACAACAATGCAGTCGAACCCTCAACGAGGCCAAAGAGAATGATCTTTACAAGACAAGACGGAAAGAAGAAAGAAAGGATTGGTCTTCTCAAACATTGAGGCTTTGCCGACGCTCCTAAAGTACTTAATCTCTTGACAAATGACAAAAGTAGGGGTAATAGAATAAAGAAAGGTGGAATATTAGCTTGGTACATCCAAGAACAAGTGGAGTACTTCCTGCCCCTTAGTGCGGGTATCAACGTCCACCCGGCGACGAGACCAAGGAGTCAAAGCCCGATGCAATTCAAATTCTTAGTCATTCGCTCCCAGCAACACAGCAACAAAGAGCTTCCTTACCTACCTTAAAACTGGATGGGAATGGTGCGTCGGCCTATCGTTTGATAGGGACCGCTCAGTCACTCAGTCCAATCACAGGAAGAAGTTGGCCTCACGTTCTATAAACTAGGAAAGAGAATTCCACGGCCTCCAAAAAAGCAGAATGGAAGAAAGACAGGAATTTCAGAAGAAAGGACTTGCGTTCGAGAAAGACCTATTGAGCAAGAATGCATCCCTATCCTATTATTTGATTTTGCCAAAAGGGAATGATCTTGTCAAGAACGGGAAAGTCTTAAGAAAAGAACCAAGCGAGGTAATATCCATCAGGAATGGAAGAAGGAACCGAGGGGAATAGCCAAATGGAATGGTAGTGTAGTTTCTTGACAAAGCAAGACGTGATTACAAGAAGGAAGCAAAAGAATTATCTAAATGCCGGGCCCAATGGAATTGTTGACGAAAGAAAGAAACCTGCGGCCCTGGCTTTCTCTTTCCTCGTTCGGGTTCATGAAGAAGATAGATAATCTCTCCGGCCGGATCTCGTTCTCGTTCGAAAGGGGAATAAAAGATATTGAGTCTCGGTCTTCTTTCCTCATCTGTCAGGCTTCTAGAACACCAAGCCAGCTTTCTAGTTCTAAAAGATTAGAAGATCTTGAATCTCGTTCAGATTCTTTCGTTCTGTAAGAGATATATTACTTAATAGAATTGACAGGTCAAGACGAATGTGCAGCTGCAAGTGGAAGCTGGTGGTGTCTTCCAGTCTTTCGAAGTGGACTTCGAAAGTAGAATACCCTATAGTCTTTCAACTCTAGTTTGACGGTCTTCGTCTGAAAAAGAAATGGCAAGCGTGAGAATCGAGTCATAAAGAAAAGAACCTAAACGGTTTCTTGGCTCTAGGCAAGATGGATACACGAACTACCATAGCAGCGTGGTCAGAGGTGGCAGTTGAGACAGCAGCAGGAGCAGGACCAGCAACTAGGGTTGTTCACAGAGCAGCCGTCTTTCCCTCTCAAGCGGATAGGACTACTTTGCAAGTGCACCACCGGACAAGCCTGGGCCTACCTCCATCCCTAGAGGAGCAGCTTAAAAGCAAGGAATTGCAGAAGAAAGAAAGGTTTTCTTATGAAAAAAGGTTCCAAATCGATATAATAAGTATGGTACTCGGCATCGCCGTCTGAGAATAAGAAGTAGGAAGGCTTGTCAACAGCCGGAGGTGAACGAGAGAAAGATGAAGTTGGAAAATGAGGAAGAAAGAGCTCGCGAGAAAGCTCGTCAGTGGAAATTGTGAAAAGTTTCGATTCCGAGGAAGAAGGATCTGTTCCCATGTAGTCGGCATTCTAGAAGCAAAGCAGTAGCAAACTAGTCCCGCTGACCCCACCCTGGCCAATCATAATGTGGTTTCCGGAACCTCCTACAATGGAGCGGTTCGCCTCCTCGGTGGTGAATTCGTGCCTCGCTATGAATTGGTTTCACATCCCCTTTATCTATTTCATCTTTCTGGCCGGCTTTCGGTCCTTTTAGGTCCGGATGTAACTGCAGGCTTTAACGTTAGAGAATAGCTCGGCAAGCGCTTTCCTAAGGCATTCTTCCTTCGTGGGAATTCTCTTTCCAATACGGGAAGAAGGACCAGGAACGGTACTACCTACGGGTATTCCCTCGCCAAGGGGAACTTTCTTTGTTCTTCAAACTAGAGGTCTTAGCAACAGTTACACGCGGACCTAAAATAAAAAACTGTCGAGAACGAGAAGAAGGAAGGACAGGTACATCTGTTACCAAGGCATCCGCCCGATCATATTAAGTGTGGTCTCATCGTCAACTGGAGTAGTGGGAAATACGCCTACTGGTTTAGCAAATCAACTACGAATTCCCCGCCCGAAGCTTCCTTTGTTTCGTCAATCTTACTTGATTCGCCTTAAGATCCCCTTGGGCTTCCGTTTCACGAGTGATTGTACTGCTTTCATTTCATTCCCTAGCTGGACCGTTTTGCACCGAGAATGAATTGAAGTAGTGGGCTTTCCTTCCGAACAGTGAGGGGATGAAACAGAGAAAGAAACCAACAGTGAGGCTTGCTTATCCCTCTCAAACTAGAGGCCGTTCTTCACTCACGAAAGCCTACAGAGAAATATCTTTTTCGTGAATCCATCTTAGCGACGCACTAGACGATCAAACCAGTGGAATTTCAGAATTTACACTTCCCGATCAATAGGCTGTGGCGGGCGAGTCTGCGAGCTATGCTGGTTCTGTTGCAATCACGATCAAATCGCATCAAATCTTGTAAAAAGAAGGAATTTTCCGTCCTTTCCTACTATCATACCTTCGAGTTGGAAGCAAGCGTAAGTGCATCGGTTCTTGTTATCGGTTGCCGCTCTTCTTCTCTCCGTTGGTTAGCTAGTGTCATTTTCCTTCGGCTTCTTAGCGCTCCGTGGGTCAACCAGGCTAGGTCCTCCCACTTCTTCAAACCGGGGCTTTGATCGGGGCAGAGAGCAAGGAGCGAAGTGCTAGACGAGAGTTTGGTCACATAGGCTTGAACCGCTTAGGCTCTTTGCAAGAGTAGGCTGCTTATGTCATTCTCTTTTTCCTCTTCTGCCGGGTGTGCACGTGAAAATCAATATGAAAGAAGAAGGCTTACTAAGAAGGAGAAGGGCATCCCTTGTGTACGAACTAGGGCTAGACTGTCCAAGAAGAGATGACTGGTCAAGCCTTACCTTACTCTTGCAAGTCTTTTCCTTTCTGTGTTCTGTGGGATTACCCTTTGCCATAGAAAGAGCTTTCACTCAACAGTCTGGCAACTGCCTTTACTGGTCGAAAGAAGACTAGTTGCCCTTCTTCTCTTTGTCCAATCATTCCCTTTGATAAAGTCCCAGAGCCTATTCTTGCAAACAGCCTTTTTTTTGTCCTAACTGCGCATTTGAAGCTTCTTCTATCAAAGAGCTTGGGCATCTTTCGATGAGTAGGTCCGGAAATAGAGTGAAGGCGATACCTCCCTGGAATGGAGTGGCACTCCGCCTCATTCTCTTTTTCATGTGAAGGGGGTGCTTTCCTTACAGGTAGTGACTAGACCACTTGCATATCGAACAGATTTCACCCTCAATTGAGTAAGTACGATATGACCTAGGAACAACCATAGTACCGAACTTGTATAATCAGTAGACTGTTAAGAGAATGATTTTCTAGATCCTTTGGATCGCTGCCTTTGCTCGTTCCCAAAAGAGTCAACCTTATGTCGTCTGTTATCCACACCAGACCAAGATATTCACTCAATCACAGTAGTTAGGCACTACTGTTGAGAGCATGAATATGAGGTGAACTGCTATATAAAGAATATCCTATGTACACTGTGCCAATGAGGTTGCCTCTTTGGACACACCTAATCTAGAAGTGAACTATTTAAGTAAACGTAAAACTGTAATGATAAGAAGCTCAGATGCGCGAGGTTTTATTCCTCCACCCCTGTTTGCACAGAGGAAAGAGTTGGTGCCAAACAAAAAAAAATCGAAAAAATGCCAACAGACAGATGTTTGAGGGAGTGTTCGGAGCCTCGGCAAGGCGTCTTCCGATCGACACGTAGCAGCCTAAATGTAATGTGTAGGATCCTCTTTCCGACGTCAGATCGCACACGGCCTGGCACGAACTCTCGTTCATCAACAACAAGACTCAAAATTGAAGTTGAAAGAAGGGGAGAAATTGCTCTTAATAAGGCCCTCCTGGTCTAAAAGGTATGAAATCCTCGTCGGTGCCACCAAGGAGGCCCCACATCCCAGTATCATCCGATGCTACTTCGAATTCGGGTCGAGCTTACGTTAACCCAATCGCTGAGGGAAGATCGGCGGGGGCTTAAGAGGTAGGGATCGGTAGTGTGCCCAAGATGTTCTTGTAGCGGAGGTATTCTCAAACGGCGAAGGTGTTACGGCAGAAGAAAAGAAGGGCTGGCTTTCCTTGTTCGTCTGCAGCAGCTTCATGAAGAATTCGGGAATGCCAAGGTGTGCCTGAGGGGCTACGTGAGATGACCGTGAGAGTTCGATTAACAAGATCCGGGTTCCCTCATTCCAACGTTTCATAGAAGGATAATAGAACAAAGGGATGATAGGGCTGGGTTCGAATCTACCTCTCGTGGTTGACGGTGGGGCGGATCGTCGAGTTAGCAAAACCAGTAACTCGAGATTTGTTCGCATCAATCACAGAGGATGCTCCGGTTTCTTGCTAGCTTTTTCAAAGGTTATTCATTCCTTTCCTTGGTTTCCTGTATTATAAGCTCCATATAAATGTACCACTTTTAGTAAAATCACTAGTTAGCCTGCATTCAAATACGCGTACACACCCCTCGATAAGGACAGCTTAATCAAATACAAGGATGAGGCTTGGGCGAAAACTTCAACGGGAGCAATCCCGGCGCTCCTCGTTCCGAGACATCTAGTTGTTAATTACTTGGCTTTCTCGATGGCAGGAAAGAAAGTTTCAAATCAATCCATCAGAAAAGGAAGGACGGAAGGAACGGCATAGGGAAAGGGCTTTGTATTGTCTATCAAGACCTATCAAGGAGTTGTTCTGACTAGCTTTGAGTGCCAGGCTTCCCGAAAGTCATAGCGGTAGGAGCTACAAGGCTGTAAGTAGGACTTCAAAGTCGTTCAGTAGGTCAGGAGCAGTAGCAAACGCAGTGGTAGTGCAGTAGGGCAGGCTTGGTTTCAATTATCAACACCTTCTCAAGGAGTGATTCTGAGAATGTTTCCTTGATCCTTTTAGTCATTCACTTCTTTAGAGGATCTTAAAAAGGGACTTCGAAAGCAGATATGGAAGGCGGAGTAGTAGAAGGAAAGAATGGTTGGGTGGATTCATTTACTTGCAAGGGGCCTCTCGCTACTGACTCAAACGATTGGTATGTCCTGACCTTATTAAGCACAGGAATTCAAAAGGAAGGAGAGAAAGCAAAGAAAGAATGGTTCTCGAACAAAGTTGCTGGAGGGCTTGGCTTTCAGTTGCTGCTGTTGGGGACGACAAAAAGGAATAGATGAGAGAGACTAGAGAACAGCATCCAACCTTGCTCAGTCTGCCTTTAAGATGGAATTGGGACCGCAGAAGACCGATCTAGAGCGAATGTCCCAAAAGAGCACAGTGAGGCTTTCACAGAATATGCCTTTAGATGGAGAGAGGCAGCATCGAGGTTGAAAAACCCGATGACATAAGAGGAGATGATGAAGATTTAGTTTACCAAGCTCCCCTTTTTCGATCAGTTCACTTCTGGTCTTCCTCAGCTGCGCCGTAGCCTCTGGTCCTTTCTTTTTAGGTCCGGGTGTAACTGCTGCTAAAGCTTCTATAGAATACCCCTAATGGTTATGGTTTTCTCGTCTCGCTTGACGCGAAGATGAAGAAGATATTTCTATTTCATCTTTCCGGCCGGATCTCGTTCTAGTTCGAAAGGTGAAGAAGAAAGGAAGGGATTGTCCCTTTCAAACGTTGAGGGAGGCCAAAGTAAGACTTTTCTTTTAAGAGCTCCTTTTTCTTCTCAAAACGGGAATTGCAGAAGAAAGAAACCTTTTTCAAGGGCGGGGGAGACCAAAAGGGGAATGATCTTGACAAAAGACTACGGGTAATACAGAAACGAACCCGCGGCAGGGGAATATGCAAATTCAATAGAACAACAAAGGAAGGTAGTTCCCTCTCAAAGGTTGTTTCTGACGCTCAAGTTACAGACCGGACTTGAAAGAAGAAAGGGTAGAGAATCGATCATCAGAAAGTCTGATGACTTAGATAGTAGAGTTCAGGTTCGAAATCCAATTAATAGAATATGGATGGGATGGGACCCTTAAGGTACTGGCATTGAGGAACTGGGGGCCCAATGAGCCCGCAAGCACGGTCGAGTAGGGCCATCGCGGCCGGTCACCCACCAGCGTTGATCCATTCCAAGCTTGAGGAAGAATCAGATATCACTAAAGTTTACTCGAGAGTGAGGAGGAATTTAATGCTTCTTTTCAAGTGCAGTAGTCTCGAGGAACCGCGACCCAGGGCTAGGGTGGGGTAGGCCTACGAGGCCGGTAACCTGTCGGCAAAGATCCTTTCTTGCACTTGACGAGCAAGCAAAGAGTTTCACTCAGATTCTGACTTCCTTAACCAAACCGAAAGTCTAATAAGAAGAACCCTACCCCTCTCTGTCTTGTCTTTCCCCTCAACTAGTCCAATCTTGTGGGGATACGATCCCAAGGCAGGATGCGAATACCACAACCATTTTTGTCAATGTTCCATCAAAGACGAATGAATGAATGTGCCCGCTCTCTTTTCTTACGGGCCGTGCCGTGAAGTTCAATTGTATCGTATGTTAGTTGGGACAAAGGCAAGAATTCCTGGCCCGGTCGGGAAGAGATTCACTGCCTCTTCCTGGTGCAGGGACAAGGATTCCCCTTTCGAACAAAAAGACGTAGGTGAATAGATATCCTGGTGCAACTGATTCAGCTTCCGGCGAATAGCCATTCCTGAAAGGAGTCATTTATTAGTGGAACCTATGACTGACAGGCTTAGGAAGAATTTCAAACCAGTTCCAGAGTTCATGAGTGAATCTCAATCAGGTTGCTGATTATAAGCTCAATTGCCTTTATTACATTCTAAAATGAAGATTTTCTTTCCTACCCGGCATTCAATCCCAACTCTCTTCTCTCCCAACTGACTGTGGCCAGGAAAGGAGTGGCGGAAGGGTGCAGTCAATCTCCCCGCAAGAAAAGGGAAAGCTCCTCTTCAACCCGGCATTCCTTCCTATCCTAACCCGCTTAACTAAACCCCTAGAAGAAAGGTGCTTATGTCGGCCCTTTGGTTCTTCGCGACTGCAAGAAAACTCAAAAATGAATTGAATTTCGATTTTCATTTTGATATTCATCATTCGAGTTGGCCACAACACTCTACGCCCGTGCTTGATTCTCCCAGTTGTAAAGCGGAAGAACTCCACTTCTCTCTTGCGCACTTTTTGAGGATCCTCCGAAAGCTGGCACGCCTTTCCTTCCCTTTCTTTATGACAACTATTAGATTGCGTCCGGCCCTTACCGGAAATGGGTCTAGAAGTCACCCTCCCGCCTTGATAAGGAAAAAGACAAGGAAGAAGTTCAGATTGGATTGACGCCTACCAGGAGTGCTTACCGAAACCCATATCCGTTAAATAGGCACAGGGTGAACTCCTTCCCTTTCCCCAGAGGAAGAGAACGAGGAGGGATCCATAGCATCGATTTGAGGGTTTAAGTTGGAAAGACACCAATTCTCTCTCGAAACTTCTTTGGATATATTCGGAGCTGCTTGCTTTCTTTCTTTGGTTTATGATCCCCTTCTTGTTGCTTCACTCTCCCCTTTCCGAAGGAGCCACGGCAGAAACGAATAATGTAGGCAGGTGGAAATAATCTCACTCTTTCTGTTAATAATAGCAATTAGGCGATTAAGAAATCAGTCTCTTGGACCAGGGCATGCGGATCAGAGAACATTCAAGCAAGCATTTCATTTATAAAAAAGCAAGAAAATTAGCAAGTAATGTAAACTACCTAGCATGGAATATAGACATGAAGCAAGAAGCAATTAAACATTAAAAACTTGCAAGTGAACTAGCAATAAACAATGGAAAATCAAACTAAGCAATCACGCATCAAGGAAGTAATTAAGCAAGTTGGAACTCCTGTGACGCTTAAAAAGATTCCCGATTCTTCGGGGCGAGTGGCCAATCATGGCTGATCCGCTAAATAAGGTACAGATAAAGTGTAAAGTGTAATAGTCCATTAAGTTCTTCTTTTATGCAATTTGTTACTACGAAGCCTTCTCCTTGTTGATGGTACTGCTCTAATCCTTTCTCATATCTGTAAGCATTAATTCTTATCTTTTTGGTATACCTGACTTCTCCAACTTGTCGTTTTAGGGGAACTAGCCCGCTACGTAAAACCGTTATCACCTAGCTCCTTCTTGTAACCGTCCCGTGTTGCCAGGAGAGTCATTTTCCTTGAAGAATGCCGTCAAAGAGCAAGAAGTGCAAGTTGGAGAGCCCGGTACCGAAGCAAAGTACTCATCCGAAGGTTTGATCATGCCCTTTGTCCTCAACCACCCGTGGTTCTCCTATATCTCCTAACTTTCGCTTTGCTCTCTCTTAAGCCCGCATTTCGTGTTTTTTAAGATCTTTAGAGGTGAACCCACATAGTGGAGCCTTCGTGTACCAATTTCAGTGCTTGAGTTTCGCACTCCCTCCTCTTCTTTTTTGGAAAGTCTCATCCCAAATAGTCATCAGAAAGAAGCTATCCGAGCTGGGTGTGGGTGGGGTATGATGCCCCAACGGATAGATCCCCATCAACATGGGAGTTTTCCGAGGGAATGAGGATCAATGTCTGGTCGAACCAAGCTTCCTTCTCTCTCTCTTGCTTCCCCCACCTGTGACTGAAGCTTCCACATGAGCTTTACTTTCCTATCTGAGTAGACCGAAAGTGACACTTTTTGGGAGGGACATAAAAAAGGTAGCTTGCTCCCTGGACCCTTGGTCGATCAGTCGTTCAATCCTTTCCTCTGGATCAAATGCATTTCGAAAAGATTCTCACAATGGACCCCCCTACTGCACTGAGACGGACCCAGACCCCCTTACCGTAACGGCTCTGTACCTATATTATATGTTCTTTCTCTCAAGCGATAGCTTTCAAGTGCCCGACCAAAATCTGGATGATCTTCCCTTGATCAATGAGTGAGAAAGCAAGAGCCAGTCAGAGAGTCACCATAGCCAAGTGATGTTTTCAGGTGGTTCAATCTAGTAGTGAGACGAAAAGAAGAGCTGTCGTAGAGTAGTCTTTGTCCTGTCTACCTTGAGATTGCCCCTATCTATCAACGGGGGACCCCCCGAAAGAAAGGCGAATAGGAAGCTTCAAGCGATCTGGGATCCCACCTTTGCTCGAGATGAAGGTGTAGTTTTCACTAGGAATCCCAGGGTTGCCGATCAGGTGAAGTAGTAGTTTCTACTCCTTTGTGCCCAGAAACAACCATTCATTCTGATCGTGACTTTTGGTTACTCGGTTCGTCCTTCTCGTCTTTCTATAAAGGACTTACTCTAATGTTGGATTTTCCTGTTCTTTCTTTCTTGTCTTTTCTGGATCTCATATTGCTTTATATAGTGTGTTAAGTCTAACTAATGGAAAGTGCCTATGAATTAGCTCTAATAAAGGGTTACGTTAGGTGAGATGAGTTAGACAAAGAAGCGAATATATTCTTTTTCGTCGAGTGGTGTTCCGTGTACCGCTCCGTGGGTACTTCATCGAAACATATTAGCAGCGGTATTCTCCCCAGACGAAAAAAACAAGAAAGATGGAAAAATATATCTCTATGGATATTCCACTACATGAGTTAGAGGTCCACCAAATTATGGAAATGAGATCTAAGGTGGATCCGTTAATTCTAGGTAAGTTGGAAAAGCTCGATAGGCTCAAACCCTATGAGTTCATGGAGAAGGAAGCACTCACTCTTGATTTGCACCTTCTTTTTCTTGTCAATGAATTCATCGAGAGAGCCTTGACTCACAAAACCGAGGCTGCGATAAAGGAGGCGGAAAAGAAAGAATTCGCCCGTGAGGTACTCGAGATTTTATCTGACTTCGGGCGCTAATGATGGCTTTTCTAATCTCATCCGTATTCCGATCGAAGATGGAAGTTTCATAAAGCAAGCACCTCTTTTTTCCAGCCTTAGTCAAATAGGTGCTGGGGCACAGTTCTTAAACAGAAGAATGGCGAGAAAGAGGAAAATGGGAAGTGTCTCTATCAGGAACAGAAAGGGCTACTCCCCGAATATGCCTAAAAGGTGGGGCCATTGCATTCCTCGGGTAGCATCCTTTTAGAGCTAGCCGGAATCGAACAACTAGAATTGCGTAGAGAAAGAGGCCCCCTGGTCGAGGAACCCTTGGTAATCGCTTCTCCTTATCCTGTCCCCACACGTAAGTCGATAACCGCCTTCGCTGCTTAAGCCTCTGCTAAGTCAACAGGCACTAGAACAGCATCTATATCTGGATAAACTATCTGTGCGTCTGGAACTAGCTATGAAAGAATCCATAACTGCATCTTGACCCGCAATTCAATCTGCTCGAACTCCAATTGGCTTTGTCTCTGCCGCGGGTGGGGCTGGATCTCGACCTCGATCTCTAACTGCTCGATCTGGGAGGAAGTAGTGACATAAAGAAAGGGCCATAGGGACCCATAGGCCTAACGAAGTGAACGAAATTAAGGGAAGCAAGCGGGGTAGAGGAATTGGTCAACTCATCAGACTCATGATCTGAAGGCTGCAGGTTCGAATCCTGTCCCCGCCTAATCACGTCAAAGTCCGTTGTAGCAAGAGTTGCTGCCCACTCTGAAACGAGACCTCAAGGTGCCAGCTGCATCGTAACACAAGTCCTCCCACCAGGCCACAATTCATTTGACGGTCTGAACTCTTGACACCTTGGTTTGGGATCAATGTTTTCTCCATGAGCTAGAACATCCGAATGCCAAGTTCCAATCAGCCAGCATCATTCCTGTTCCGCTTTAGCTTATCAAGCTCTGCACTGAGACTTGGTAGAAACATTTTCCGAGGTGATGGCAACTCGGTATGCGGAAGGATCATCCCATCCAATAACTAATACCTTTCGTTACCTGACAGTGAAGGTCTGTTCTGTTGTTGAAGCGTTAGGGAACGTCGAAACTCTAGGCTTGTTGTACCATGGAGTTAGCCGAAATCTTTCCTTGCTCGTCTTTTCCAGCCAGCTTGGTTTGCCTACTTCAATAAGTTACCAGAAGCCCAACTCAACGTTAGCAAGGAAGTTCCAATTTACTTAGTAATGACGTCTGGAGGAATTGATTTTGGAGCTTTAAGCTAGGGCTGACTGACCCTCTTTATAAAGCGGAGTTAGAGTCATAATCCTATGAAGCATCAAAAGAAGTCAAAGGCAGAAGAATAAACATAGACGGAATACGCTGAAATAGAAGCATAAGCGTAAGAGGATAAGTAGGACTGTCTTTCCAGATCCACGAGATAAGATATGCCTTGCCTGCAGGCGAGATTGAAATCTTAATGCAGTAACCAAACACAAGTAAGTGGTTCGTCAGCCATTAATAAGAAATACGTCATTCTATGTTAATGTTTCGAATTGCCTGATCGCCCGATCGTGATGAACCTTTGGGCATTGGTTAATGGGCATCGGGTAATCCTAATAACAGCATAGCCATGCCATAATAGAATCGCGGAAAGCCTGAAATAGGGAAGCCCTTGATTCACTCACAATTCTTGGGAGAAGCTGGCTTGACGACTCAATGGTGCTATCTCTCGAGACTGGACTCCAAGTCACTGTCTGATTCATTTGACCGAGTGGAGACAGCTGTGGAAGCAGCAATCCCTTGCCTCCTGGAGGAGAATCGCTTCCCTAGCTTGACTATTTGGCTAGGTTAGCTACTGTCCGGACGGGTGGGACCTAAGGCTTCGCCGTTTGAGAAGACCGCCCGAAGGCGGATCAGCGTATCGGAGCTGTAGCACTAGCAGTACTCGTCATAGCAGGAGTCCCCTCTAACATCTTTCGACAAGCGAGCGAAGGGACTAACTAGTCGTTAGGCACGAGAGTCGCGGAAACGAAGTCGTATTGAAAGGAGGGAGCGAACGGACTCATAGCGATGGCACCATAGCACATAAAGCGGAGGTGCCATCAGCATACGAGGAAGTGAGGGAACGACCCAAAGAGACGGGATATAGGGAGTGCACCGCTCGTTGAGACTAATCCCAAAGAAAGAATTCAAGAACCTTCTGCCAGTCCTAACTGCCTAAGTCGAGTGAGTCCTCTTCCCCATTACAGAATTCGGGGAATGAAAACTCAGAAGATAGACCAGTTTGGTAGCCAGAAAGAGGATAGAATGCATTTTCTGATGCTTGCATGGGTGGACATCTGCTTCCAACAAAGTCAGTTTCACAGAAGGGAGGTTAGCGAGATTCCTTATCTGAGGAGACCATGAAAAGGAGTGGAAACCCTAGCAATAAGGATGACTCTCGAAAGCTTGGCCCGTATTACATTAGTGGGACTACGGCTGGCTCTTTCTCCTCAATCGGGGGGAATGCCATTCTTAACATCTTTCGCTACCTTTCTTTCACAGGTGGCAGAATTCTAGAACATAGAACCTTGCCAACTAAAGCGGCCTACTCTATCGCAGTAAGGGCTTAAGCGATCGAAGTGACCTAACCTGGCTCCATCTAGAAGGGCCCTCGGTCATCTATTTCGTCTTTGGAACTCCTAAAAGAGTTTACGGGCCTAGCTCAACGAAAAGGCAAGTCCTTCGGTTCCAGGTTCGAGTGATGGTTCACCAGTAAGAGATCAACGAAAAGCAAGCCTTCTTCCCAGTTTGAACTAAAAGAAAGTAGTTGAAACCCGAGACCAAAGGAGTGTACGTTACTAAAGGAAGTTTACTTAACGAGGGGCTGTTGAGTAAGGGGGGTCGGTATACTAATAGTTGTCTTTGTCTCTACCCTAGCTAGAAGAAAGAAAGGGAATGCCTGCGCGTAGAAGACCTAAAAAGCCTAAGCCTAATTCGGATCAGCCTATGAAAAGTAGTTCCCCTTGGAAAGCGAGAGAGCTGTTGATGGAGGAGGAATCACCGGGTTGTTCGGTTCAATGGTTGGGAAGCTAAGCTCCAACGAAAGGATTGACCGAGAAGGCGACCCCTTTTGTTTGCTTTTCCTGTTTGCTACCTAATAAGATAAGCAATTGACTCTTTGTTTGCGATTCTTTCAAGGAAGGATCCATACGATCATATTGGCTCTATAGCAGAAAAGGTCTTTCTTTCATCCCAGCGGACAGCGATCTTCTTACTGAGAACCCAACGTTTAACGAAGAAGATGGGGAATCACCCACATGAGGACCATAAGACGCATTCTAACGCTCTAAAGAGCCCGAAAGACTTATTCCGGAGTTCGGGATCAGATCAGATTCGGAATCGGAGAATAGGAACAAGAGGAACGAAGTAGCTCGCCTAAAAGGAGAGGAACGACTTCAACAAGAGGAACTACTCTTTACTTCGATAAAAAAAGAGCTTTATAAAGAGAGTTGCTTACTACGAAAAGCAAGACGCCCCACTAGTCTTATTTTATTGATCACTAGCCCTTACCCTCAGTCACTGATTCAAGAACGAATACCGAGACAGCCGTTCCCTTGCCGGCTACTGCCTGATGGCTTTACATCGCTAAAGAATCCGTAATTGACAGCAAGAACTAAAAAAAAAGAAAAGGAAAGTACCAATTAGATTGGCAATGGGCGCTCCTGTGGGAGTCGAACCCACCGCATAGGTGCCTTGTTCTACCGAGAGATGAACTAAGGAGCGGCAACCCCTACATCTCTGAACGACCGAACAAGGAAATTCTCTGAGCTCGGTCAAAGATAAATACAATTCGAAATGAGCGCACCGAGAACGACAGAAACCTGACCGGAAGTCCCCCAAAACTATAGTAACTTCACTATTCGGCCCAGCCCAGGCTTGTGCGGTTAAGGTTGTTGTACACGACCTCATAAGAGGGGCTGCAGGTACTATGGATCCTTTGCCTCTTAAACTTACGCGCGACCTTGCCACTCCTTGCGGAGTTGCATCTCTGTCCCGCCCGAATTCCGTAGAGTTCGAAAATGGACTAGGACTTCCCAAAAGCATGAACTCGATCTTCAGCCCTTACCACGATTCTCTCAAAAAAGGAAGGAGATTAATCTGACTAAGTAAGGGGCCGCGGAGGGACTTAGTGTGAGTCACTTCACTCGGGAAAGAACAAAGAAAAGGCAATCAATTAGCTGTCAATAATGTATTTAAATAAGTCATTTTACTGCGGAAAAGCGGTCCGCTCGAGGTTATCTTCTTCCTGGTCTGGGACCATCCCATAGTGTCTTTGCCCAAGATCGATCCCTCACAGAAGACTTTAAGGAAGTAATGGACCACTCGCAAGACTCAAAAGATAGTAACGAAAGCCAGGAAGCACATTAGGACTTTACGGAAAAAGAGACATTAGATAGAGGAAAAGGCACTTGCCTCTTAGCCGATTGAACAGAATCCACTACTTCGACTGCTCGACGGGCTGCTGGAAGGGCCGATACGATTATCCTCTGGGTAAGGCAAAGGGAAGTATTGTAAGGACATAGTCAACAGCCCTGAGCAACCGAAGGGTAGAGAAGATGAAGAATAAGGGTAATCTACACATGCGGCTATATCACCAAAAGGAAAGAGAGGACCGATTGATACCAATAGCAAGATACACATCTTTTTAGACTCCGAGGGGTGAGAATAGTTGAAGATCAGAAGATTGGAATGAACTACCTTAATAGATTAAGTGCAAACTTTCTTTTCTATATTTTATATGAGTAAGCCCCTTCCCTTAGGAACAGAAGGATACACAAGGGTCTCACAATTATTCACGTTCAACTCCAAGATCCAGCAAGCCAACTTCAACCGAAACTGAGTCACATTCTCCCTCTCTTCCTAATGGCGGCACATACCATTCTTGTAACAGTGGATGGATAATCTAAAGTATCGTAGTCTTTGTTTCTAAAAAGGTGGTGTCCTTTCTTTCACCCCTCCTTTATCGAATTAGCTATGGCTAATCTAGTAGAGTAGGGCTAATCAGAAGTTTCACTATGGGGTACAACCTCAATTCAAGTCGAGCAGCAGCTTTTCTACACTCAAAGGGAACCCGGCATCCCATTAACGGAGACTTCCTATGCAACGCTTTAGCCTTTCGTCATACCCAAAGGGTACTTAGTGCCTCCACCAACTACTAGGCTGTAATCTTCTTGTTTCTAAACGAGGCGCGGCTCTCTGAATCAAATATGTCCACTGTAGTCTATTTGAAGCGTTCCTTCCCTTTCTTGTCTTGAATCAAACGGAATTGAATAACCCACTACACAGGGTTATTCAATTGTATCCCCTATGTCCCATTTCTTTGAGTACGCCAAGTCCCAAGCTTCCGTCCCCACTAGTCTTTCCTTTGCTTTCCCGTAAGCTCTTCTAAGTCTGAGAGTGAAGTGTATTGTTGACGTTTCTGCTTTCTTTTGAGAGTTAATACTCTTTCTTAAGTCTGGCCTTCCTCTTTCTGCTGCTTTTAGTCGCTTTCCTTGCTTACTGCACTCTCTTAGTTGATTGAGTAGGGGTACTCCCTGCTTCTTTTGTAGCCATCTTGTCCGTCCCTCTGGTTCTCTTTCTGTTGACAGTCCTTTCTGCTGATTCCTTTAGCTACTTGCCCTTCGGTTTCGAGCAATAAGAATTCGAGGCATTCTAATCTTCTCTGTATTTCCACTATGACCTGCCTGAAGTGCTCTTCCAGCGCCTCATAGTCTTTACATGGTTTCGTCAGCATAGCACACAAGCAGCAATAAGAGCAGTAGTACTTAAGATAAGAGGAACGGAGGGCCTTGACATGTCCTGTTCCGTTCCATCATCATTGTTGAAAAAATGGGAAAAGAAAACAGCTAGTTCAGCTCGTCATATATAGGCTAAGAACCCCCAGTAGAGAGTGGTACGATTCAATTCAACATTTTCTTCGTTCGGGTTTGATTGTGTTGTAGCTCTATAATTCGGATTAGGTTTCTCGTTGGATGAACTGCATTGCTGATATTGACCCCAGTAGGTACAGGTACAGCTAGTCCGTGAACAGCCAACCATCGCACTGTCAAAATGGGATAGGTTCGATCTAAGCTTACTAATAGGGGGCCGTCTAAAAGAAGAAGCAAGGAGCGTGGCTTTCCTCTCTCTACTCTCTCTGTCTGTTAGCGTGACCCTACTTCTAGCCTGCTTTGTCTTTAAACGTAACGAGACGAGCTCTCCTCTTCTCGTCTGGGCCAACACTTAAAATCAAGCGTAACTACCGTGTGTTAAGCTTCTTACGAGTCGATTTTCCTTTAGATGAGTCCAGTCGTTAAGCTAAGGAAGGACTCAAGTCGTAAAGCGTACCTATGGCTTGACCTCGCTGCTGCTGATGAAACTCCTCTTCAGTCTCAACCGAGACCATAACAGCAGGATGGAGCTTGCAGCCTTTATTATCATTATCACACTGGCGGGACCTTTGATTCCTACAACCAAAGGGTTGGAGGCACCTGGGATCACCTCTAAATACACGAAAGGGCGATCCATCTATTTATTTGACCCTAGTTCACGAGAAAGAGTCCTAAGGATAGACCCCTTTGTTTTGCACCGAGAAGAAATCAATGGAATCGTCTGATACTAGATGAAGAGGTACCCCGGAAAGCAGAGATAGAGGGGGCACAGGCCTGCCATTAGAAGAAACCAAAGGCAATTAGTTCATCTTTGAATAGGTAACCTGGTTAACCAGACAACCTGGAGGGACTTCAAGCCAGTTCCTTTGACTCCTTCTACTCAAGCTCCTACTACAGCTCCGATTCCCGTACCAGTGGTCTTGCCTTTGTGTCTTTCCCGTACCCCCCTTTTTTGTTTTCTTTTCTAGTTGAAGGTACCCGTTGCCATTTCAATGCTCGCCTATTCCGCGTCATCTTTCTCGATTGCAGTTTTGGTGTCGTATGCCGGTTGTGCCTAGCTGACAGGCAGGTATGGGACGAAAGTAGAGGTACGGGACGGGGAATCAAGGTATAGGTGCGGGTGAAAGTCAGATACGAACGAATGGGCTTTCAAGTATGAAAGTCGAAGGTCCAGAGTCAACTCACGTGGCAAGCTCCTTCCTCATAAGGTTACTACACCAGCACCAGCAGCATCAGTAGTGTCAGTTTATGCCATCAAGGCTTCCAATGTCCAATCGGCAAGAAAGAAGAGTTGTTTAATCCAAGCCTCTGGGAAAAGGGATCTCCATTCTGTGTTGCAGAGCACTCTGTCCAACCGTTCTCTAATTGCAGCCGGTCTGAATTATACCAGGTATATTTGGGACCAGAGAACCCCATGTCAATGAGGTTACAATCATTTATCCATTTGTTGAATCTATTACATCTCCTCTGACTAGTTGATGCACCCCCACTCTTCTCTGAACTACCTCTGACTTCATTCATATCCCCCGCTACTAACCAAGGGAGATTATGAGCCCTCGAAACACCTTCAATATATTCCCACAATTCCTCACGTGAATTGGGGTTAGGGCTAGCATATAGACCAGTAAACAACCAATCAATCTCACTTCGACGCCTAATCAGAGCATTAATGGCTTGGTTGTGTGTAGCCAGAAGTTCAACCTCAACCATATCGTTTCGCCAAAACAACCAAATCCCCCATGCAAAACCCCTGGCATCAACTCTTTCGACATTCGAAAATCCAATTATTCTTCTAACCACTTCAGCTCTTACCCCTAAAACCCTAGTTCCAGTAATACTATAACCACTGGTTGGTGAGCTCTAACCAAATCAAAAAGATTGAGTAGAAAATTCTCATTACCTGCACCCCGACAATTCCAAACAAGTAGATTCATTGAGTCACAGATGTAGGAATTTTGGTATCTGTGGCTAACAGCCATTCGGGGCAGAACCTGCCCGGTTGCTATCTCCTTCCTGCTGGATCAGTGCCATTTCCCTCATTAGCATTGGGGGAAGGCTCACTAGAGGGAGATATGAAGCGTAGGAAAGAATGCAAGAAGACGTGTTTCCAGAACAATAGAGGAAATAGTAATCGTCTTCGTTACGCTCTGTATTGTCAGTGATCCGAAAGAAAGGCCACCAAAAGTCACGGTCGAAAGGAAAGAAAGGATCAGGCTTCATTGGAAGGTCCGGAATTGACTCTTTGTGATTGCGTAAAGAGCGCCGCACATCCAATTCCGATCAAGAACTGGGAGGGATGGCTGAGTGGCTTAAGGCATTGGTTTGCTAAATCGACTCTGAAGTCAGTACTTACGTTTAGGGGAATATTCTAAAGATTCGAAAAAAGCTCCATTCCGTGGCGAATGCTCGACAAGCCGCTACATTAGCGGCGCATAAACCATCTTCGTCAACTTGACTTTAAAGAGCAACTTCAACCCCTGGACACGGAATCCCCATTTGGACCCTACGTTCGCAGGCACCTTGACCTGCTTTCTGACACTTTGAAAGCCCATGAAAGTGGTCTCAGAGTCATCTGAGATAGGTTCGGTGTTAACTGACTAGAATACACCAATGCTTTTGAGAAGGTTGAGGCCATTGGGACATTGTCGGTTTAGATCTTTGGCGGATTTCCCCATCCGGTCATTGCTAACCTGATCGTAGACCACCTATGTTTCCGATCAGAACCTGGGAGCTTTGCCTTTCGAAGAGTGTGAAATCAGAGAGAGAATGAGATAGAGTTGACCGGGTTGGCAAGGGTCCGAAGGAGTTGAAGCGCAATGGGCAGTTTTTTGTTTCGTTCTTCCTTTAGTTCAGTAAGACCATGGGCTGATGCTGTATTCAGAACCACAATCCTTTGTTTGTTTAGTCACGAGCTGCTGATAGATGCAGCGGTTATGGAGTTGGGCCTTACGCGCTACTACCATGTCCTTTATCATTACCTGCATATGTAATGCCTTATTGTGACCTGTACCCTCCGGTGGAAGTTCGTCATCGGTGAAGGTAATAGTATTAGACGCCTTCCTACCAGGTGTAGAAATTTCTCCATAGATATGTCTGTAGGCATATGCGTTTCATTCAGTATCTTGAGCAGTGCTGAGCGGTGTACTTCTGATGCTATCAGTAATCCCAGTATAGATATCTGTGCAGGCATGCGATGGAGCTGTTCCACTACTGTATACTCACTCTTGCGGATGATTTTGAGAAACTCTGCGACCTCCTCCTCAGTCACTCCCTGCTTGACTCTTTCTTCCAGAACTGGTGTTTCACCAACCTTTTTTTTGCCCATACGAGGTCAATGAGTAGAAATTCCATCTATATGAAACGCACTTTGATCATCTTTCGATGTCCTTTCCGAAGGGAAAGTCAATGAGTAGAAATCACACCTATATGGATTGGCTTTTCATTCCATTGAACAATAAGTCTTTCGCGGCCTCGAGTTCAAAGGCAGAAGAGAAGGGAGCTTGACACTTCCTTTGCACAATGATCTTCTGATCTTGGGCACGCGGAATCAAATTACAATTCCTTGTCACCCTCAGATGGTGGCGCTAATGCCAGGCGATAAGGAACGGAAGAAAGCTAGCAGGTAAAGAGCAAAGGGGGGGGCACTTACTCAGATCTCTCCATCCAAATAGATAGGCATCAAAAGCATCCGCATCCGCAGCAGCTAAAGCAGATAAAGAAGACGAAGCAAGATGAAGATAAAGGACGAGACGAATCCAACCCCCGGCCCTCCAAAGGGAATAAAGCAAAAGCCGAAGGCGGAAAGCGAAAAGCAAATCACACAAGTCGAGTGGGCGGGCCTATAACCTGTTACGGTAGCTACCTATCCATTTCTACTGCCTCTGGGCATATGGGTGCTTGGTACGCTCGCCATTAGCTTAGCTCCTCTCTGCCTCTCACAGCCCCACTGCCTCTCTATCGGAACCGATTGAATCCTTTTCCATTCCAAAGAAAGACAAGCCCCCTCCCTTTCAGGCAGCAGCAGCGGCAGCACCCGCTCAGTCAACAAGACAAGTAGGGGGAACCAATTCGCATGGGAGAGAAAGAATTAAGGTAGCATTGTAGCTTTAAGATTATAGGAATGGAAACTTAGAAAGTAGATTAGACTACGAATAAGCTACTGTTAGAACTGAACTTGATCAAAAGGATACCTCTGATTCTCTATTCTATGAAAATAGCGTTTATTGATTTGACACCTATGTTGGTTGACTCAACTGATTCCTCTGTAATTCCAGTGCTGATGCATGACCCTCACCAATGGAAAGAAAACTGTAAGAAGCAGAATTGCCCCTCCCGCCGGAACATTCATGTTTGGGAATAATAGGACAACGCGGGGAAGATAATAAACAACAAAAAAGCAGAGAGTCAATTCTATTTCAGATAGGAGAGGAGACGAAGGCTCGCCTGGTGGCATGACAACATGGGATAAAGCAAAGAAGCTCACCCATATGTGGATAAGCAAGATGCTTGATATTCGATAACATGGGTTGCAGCTAAGAGCTAAGAATAAGTTCATTTAGTAGGGAATTTTATGACAATCAAGAAAGTGAGGAAGTATGGGTAACCTCGTGAAGAAGTAATATATCGGGTAGGGCTGGCCTTAAAGGGTCTCGGTCAAGGCCATAGGTAAAAATGGAATATATTGCAGTCGAATAGGAAAAGGGGTATTCTTTGGCTGATTGTTGTTTACTTTTTTCTTGTAAAGTGTTAACGAGTTAGTGGACCAGCAGAGGATGTAGGTCTCAACGAGCCTCAACCTCAGCCTTGAAGAAAGAAATAAAGGATACGAAGCAGAAAAAGACGATTTGAAGCATAAGCAGCAGATCTCGTAGCTACGTCCCTAATAGCATATCCAGGTGCAGGTCTATAGCCCGTAGCAGTGAAGCAAGCAGAAGTAGAAGAGTCTTTAATTCCAGAAGCAGTTGATCTAGTAGCACTTTACTAAGCAGTTGTTTAAGCCGATGATCCGGTTGAACCAGGACCAACGGCTCTAGGCCACCCACCTCCCCAGCGCGATATTGAACCATTAGTCCCCTCCTTCGTCGGGCCATGAGTCCCCTCCGAGGGCCGACCATGAATATGAGCCATGAGGTAATCTTTTAATTATGAGGTAATGTCACCATCTGCCCATTTCACAACTTATTAAGCTAAGGAGAATCATAAATGAATTTGGTCTAGATGCATGAATGTTCTGCGGAGCCATGAGGAAGTTTTGTTTTGGCAATGGTAAGGATAAAAAATATCTGCTTTTGCTTGTTGTTGCTAGTCCCGGGTAGGCCTATGTGATAAAAGATAGTGAGAGCGAGGGCAGCTAGTTCCGGGTATGGCTAGGCGTATAGGTAAATGCAAGTATCTCTTTGTGTCAAGTTTCTGCCGCTGATCCTGCTCTCCCTCTAGTTTTGTCGGGTATTTCCGTCAAGGCCTATATAGACGAGAGAATCCCTCTCCCTGCGAGAATCAAGGAAGGGGGCCATGGTTTACGGAGGTAAAAGAAATGGGATCCTTGCAATAATCAAGTCAGAAGAGAGTGGAGTGCCTAGTTCGAGTTATGCCCTGGAATCTCCTCCCTCATTCGAAGGGGAAGAGCTATATAGCTAGTCTGATTCCTGTGAAAAGCAGTAACCTTGCCCATTAACAAAGACAATTCCTCCATCACTGAGAGTTCGCTTGACGGCTTGACTGAAGTTCTTTCTCATGGAAGTATGCTTCTTTGCTAAACAGGACTCCCTTAGACCAAAGAAGGAGGACGCAGGTGTTGGACAAGATCCGTTGAAGGGAAGGGTGACAGAGAACAACCAGTGAAGAGTGAACAAGTAAATCACAGAAACGAAAGATTTTGAACAAGGCCATAGAATCGCCATAACTTGAGTCCTCGAAAAAGGGTTGTTGGAGGTTTTCATCCCAATGTCGAAAGATCAAGCGGAATCCAGATTCAAGTCTGACAAGGCTGCAGAGGAAGCGGAAGCATCGAGAAATGGGTCGAATCGTCGAAGAGGAAGCCATGGTTGAGCTGTCAGAGGGCGAGCAGTCGAATTCTCATCCGATTTGTCTTCAACATCTCCCATCGGTCAATAGAACTGGGATTCATTATGGAAATCAGCAACATCGGCAGCAGTAGGTGGTGACAACTATGGTGAAAACTCCTTCTTGTTACCTTCTTCCACGTGGGTGACCGGAATCCTTTCACTTCTACACCCACACGCTTGCGAATCCATGAGCAGTTGTTGAAGGTTGACAGGTCAAGGGGGAACATCCAATCAATGATTGACTTGCGCGGTCCGTCGGGACATCGTCCGGTAGTGGACTACAATGCTGCTTCTCTTAGCAGCTTCTTACTTCCATTCATTAGGAGTTCACCCAGCTTCTCTTGAATCTCGTCTGGCAGCTTGAGGGCGAGGATGCTGGTCTTTATTGGCATCTTCTTCAAATGACCGTTTGAGGGCCTTTTATGGCCAGTGATTCCTAGTCCTAAGGTAAGGGAAGGGGGACCCTAACAATATTGATGCGTGAAACTCAAGAGTTGATACGGGAAAATGGCCTGTAAATAGAATAAATGAGAGTTGCTAAACCCTTACTCCATTCCTAACTCCCTCTTTCTTATTCGAATCGTGACAGGTCTACTTTTCATATTGACCTAAATAAAGAAAGAAGTGAAATAGGTCTGACCTGATCTCTCCGAAGTCGTTGATTTCGCAAAGCTCAATAACTTCTTCAAGCTTGGCAGACTATGAAGTAGAAAACAAAGCCCTGGATAGAGGTCACTGAGCTGACAAGGTCTTACCTGCCCTTGGGGTTCTGTCTCAATTCCTGGGTTTACCACTTCCCTATGCTACGGCTGGGGAAACCCCGCTTAGTTGAGCAAGCACTATAACAAAAAACAGGTACAACCTTCATAACTGACCACTTACACAATCTCTAGGACTCAGGAAGTTCGCCAATTCATGTCGACTAGCGAACATTTCACCGAACTAAAGAATAGGCGCTTGGCTTTCTCAGTGGCAACGAAGAAGGGGCACCTGTGGGAACATCTCTACTGACGAACCATTTTTGTTTAAACTAGCCTTGAGTCTTGTTCTCCAGGGGAAAGGCATTGAAAAGGTAGTCGAATTGTTCCTTCTATTTATAGGCGCCCTCACTACGCTCACCTCTGCTGTCCATTTGAGAGAAGGCACCTGTTTTATCTCGGTGCGTGGGTCCTATTCCCGCCGGCATATTGCCAGCCGATAAACTGGAAAGCAAGACCCTTCACTCTACTCCTACTCGAAACATCGCATGCATTGAAAAACTATTCGACAGCCTCTGACTTTGGACTGAGATATCCTCAGAGCCGCTATAGCTGCTATAGAAAGCAAGTAAACTCGCGAGAACCTTACCCCCTTCTGTCTTGACTCATAGTACGGCAACTCTCCTCATAGCGCATAGCTAAGCACTATAAGACCAGAAATAGCAAACAAATGGAAAGAACCTGGGAAACCAATATCAACAACAACCTATCATCAGCTGATACGAAAGAGAATCTCACTCGGGAACGAAACCTAACAGAATCGCTCACTCCTTATATGTAGGATAGATCTCGGCTCTGTGTCTAACCACTTTGCCCCGTGGGCCCTGCACTAGTAGGAATCAGACTAGGAAGAAGAACCAACAGCAGCTTTTCTAGTAGAGAAAGGTGGAAAATCTTTTCTAGGAGGGCATGAGTGAAAAAACGTGTATATAATATGTAAATACCTGGTCGATACCATATCTCAAAACAGGAGAAGCAGACTGATCGTACAGGTCGATACCATATCTCAATCGTTGAAGCAGTTCCTCTACAGCACCGAATCCGACAGTGGAAGAAAGAAGAGTCCCCCTCCTTCCAAGATTTGATGATTCTATACCAGCTTACCAAACTAACAATTTCTCGTTCTATTGGATCGTTGTGAGTCCCGTTGACTGAGATTGGTTCACTCCGTCCTGCCTTGACTGCTTGACTTCTTTTCTTCTTCTGCCTTGAACACTGACTCCTATTCATATAAAATATTCTATCTTAACTGGCTCGTGAGCAACGACGATCAAAGAAGAGAAGGAAATGCCCGACTTCAGTCAAAGACAGGTAAGGGGATAAGAAGATCAGTCTTTCTCCTCTGCAAAGCTATCGAAGAAGAGGAATAGACATAATAAGCTAATAAGCTTTCGCCCGGGAACAACCTTATTTTCTCTATCTGCTCCGTCGGAAGGAGATCTTTTTGTATCGGTATGCCATTACTGCTTGAATGAATACCTTCACTTCGGTTAGCTTTGCTTGACTAATCGATGGAAAACCTATCTTTCTACTCTTTCTCGCCTGAAGGCACAGGCAGGCCTATGATCGATCTATGTGAACTACTCGATATCTTGACGGAATCACTACTACTATAGGAGATCGGGAATTGTTTCTCTATCCGCCAACCCCTATCTTCAAAGCCCTATCTGACCTTGAAACCTAGCGCACAACGTTGAATTCTATTCGAAGTGGATCACTGGCTGGAGCAGAGAGAGGAGGATGGAACTTCTTCTTCTGTGCGAAGGAAAAGCAACCTGAAGCTAGCATCCGGTTGATAGCCCCCGCTTTAAACCGGCCTTAAGTGAGCAACAATTCGTTCTATTCGAATGTCGTTAAAGCGCCTATTTTCATGCTGATTATTCTCATTTCTTTGACCGATGGGATGGTACAACCGCCTCAAACAAGTGATCAAATGATAAACTTAGCTTACGCTTACAACCTAGCCTGAGATTCGATCTTTCTCATTCACTGCCGTCACCTTCCCTATTGAAATTCTCATGTCGGGGCCTATTGTAATGGGAAGAATGATCATTGAATGGACTTGTCGTACCTGAAACACTTAATTGGCTCACCGGCCTTAGAGGAATGGATTGACCGAGCCGAGTGAATGAAGGTTTGTTTAGTCTTGCCTGTCATAGGCCTGTGAGACAGAGAGATAGAAGCAGTGAGGTATCAAACTAGCAGGATTGAGTCTCTCTACCAGGTGTTCTACCCGTTTTTCGTGTGGTTTCCCGAGGATGACTATTTCACAGGTGGGCCTAACTAACACTCGCACCATTGGATCTGATGGTCCATCATCTATATAAGATAAAAGAGTGATAGGACAAGCCAAAACCTACTCCTAACAAGTTGGTGGACTATCAAGCTTCTAACCGGAGTCTTTCTACAACTTTGGGTTTACGGAAATCTTTCTTTCCAAGTGAGACTTATTACTCGCCCCGATAGTTCTTCTCTTTCTTTCCCTACTTTCCTTCCTTGGAGAGCGTAAGAGAATAACAATAGAAATCTGTGATCACTAGACTAACTCCGTGCCAGCAGCCTATTACGTTTTTAAGCAGCACATCCTGCCCCTTCTTTATATAAACTACTCGGGAGTGCTTTGCCTTACCTATGATACAAGCTTTACTTGCGAGATTTCTATCTACTATTTTGGAACTACTCACAACTAGCAGCTACTCTTCATGTTGGCAAACTCTAATTAGATATTCAACATTTTTATATTGATAGGAAACTAACGACTCTATTAGAACTAACTTCTGCCCGAAGCATTTCTACATTGCTTCAAGCTTCTGGGAATTCTCTCTCCTGCACTACCGGCTAGCTTCCCAACTGGCATTCTGGTTTTCTTGTTTTTTGATCTGCTTTTTCTGATCCTATCTACCGTTGGCTCTCCATAATAACTAACAAGATTCAGTGGGAACTCTAACTGTCCTAAGGAGCATCACTCCACTACCAAGCTTGCTATCAACATGGGGACTAGCGCCTTATCTTCCTTTGTGAAGCCTATTTCGTTTATGGACTCCATTCCCCCTTTTCCGCATTAGGGAAAACGTCTTGTACAACGGAGGGCAGCTATTCAATAGCTCTCAGAGAATCTTACTACAACTCTCTTATTGGGGCCTACTCTTCTTCAAAAGAATAAAGTCTCCTCCATGGACATCCTTTTTGAAAAGAGGGAAAGAGAAACTAGCTAACGAAGGCGATTGAGAATGCTTTAAGGGACCAACCACCCCACTCATAGAAAGATTTCGATTCGGGTAGAGCTGGTTGAAGAACGCAGCGGGAAATTCAATTGCAGCCCTGCTTGACCACATAGAAGCCCGAGCGGAGAGGTACCTTACCGAGATAGGTTGGTGGTAGGTCAGTGCCATCCCTCTCGTGTTTCCGAATATATATCTTTCTCAGTCTCTCTCCAGTTCTTGTCTCAGAATCGAATCTCCATCTTTGTCACAGCTAGGGAAGGGGAGCCGCCATAAGCCTCAAGCCACAAGCCTGTAACCAAGAGCCAGTCACCACAAGCCATAAGCCTCTCATATTTAGCCTACCAAGTCCTGTCTTTTCGTACTACGTGACTCCTCATTATAGTCCTCGTACACAGCAATAACTTTGACCCTTACTTTCTAACTGATTCCTACGCTTTGCAGTACTTCCTGATTTAGCGCCCAACAACTCAGTAAAGCTCCCATCATGACCGCTAGCGTCTTTGCTCTTCCCCTACTATGAAGAGGGTCAAAAGTGTCTTTCTCCATTCTCTCCATTCCTTCTACTACTCTTTCCTTTCGTGTATGCGGTCCTCACAAATATCTTTCTCCCCTACGCCCTTCCCGAAAGAAAGTGGAATTCCTAATCCGCTTGCTACCTTACGAGAATACCCCGTCTCGCTTGGTTTTCTCGTTCCTTGACCTGACGGTTGAAGAAGGAATCTCTCTGTCCGGGTCGGCAGGAAGGTAGGGTCGCTTCAACTTCGTTAATGTCTTCTCCTTGAAGGTGAATCGGAGAAAGAATACCCTATTTTCCAAGTCTCTCAATATTACATTTCGTTTCTATGACTATTTCTATTCCGCAAGAAGAAAGCCTTAGATACATCAGCACCTCGATGCTTCTCGCATTTGCGTCGAAAGATAAGAGATTCTGTAGCCGTCTGTGGGACCTACCAGCATGTCATATCTGTTCCGGTTCATCCTGCCCGCAAGTTGCTTTGTCTTCCCAGGAAGGAACGATCTGTAGCTAAGCGACCTTGCGAGATTGAATATCTGTCTCTTTCTTTCTGAACAACAAAGAGACTGAGGCTTCCTCGCTAGAAGCCGAAGGAGCTGCCTGTAGCTAAGCGACCTTGCGAGATTGAGTGAGACAGCAAGAAGGCGGATGTTGCTCACTGTATCGGGTAGGCCAACTCCAGAGCCGGAGCCGGTTACGACATTGAGACTTTTCGATTTCGAATCTCTCTGTCTTAAGAAGGCTTGTGAACTGAACAAGGCGGAAGGCCTGTTGAGGCAAGTAAAGAAAGAGTTTCACCCTCAAGGAAGGTGCTGAAAGGCTACTTCTGGCTTTTGAACGAAGAGGCGTAGTTGATTTCAAGCCCATGAGACCAAGCTCTTTCATGGGAATAAGACCAGGGTTCAAGAAGATAGCACACTCGACCGAACCTGAGGTCAATGAAAAGTAGAACGGGACTATAGATAAAGAGGGGTTGGCTATTCCACTTTCAACCAGCTGAGAAAGAGAGCAAGTCCCCTGCCCGCAAGGCACGAAAGACATATGAACCGTGCAACAAGTTGCCGATTGGGGCTAATTTTAGGTGATCAGTGAAGGTTGGACGGTATAGTGAGGAATCGCAACAAGGGCAAAGGTGTGTACTGTGTATTGCTCGAATCCTACCATTTTCCCCTCTATCTGTGTAGAATGGGAATGAGTGGCTACCGTAGTAGGATGAGATTATGCTTCTGCGGAAGTATCTACTCGTTACGGAATCTTAGGTGTGAAAGTGTGGATTTCATATAGTCAAAAAACAATAGGATTATGAATCTTGTTCAGACCGTTGAACTATTTATTCGAATGAAAAGTCGAATTGTTTTAATCGCTCGAGTGGTCTCACTTGGATATGGGCTGATACGTCTTTATACCTTGAAGAGGATAGAGGCGCTACTACGAGAGCTGGAACGCTGGCGACAACAGCGGCAGAAAGAAGCTGACATCCGAGAACTCTTGGCAGTCTTGAAGTCCATTCCGATGGAAAAAAAGACCTGTCAAGATCATGTTGTTGATAGGGAATTGAAGAGGGGAGAACGAACAGACATCAAACGATTAATGAATCTTTCTTGTTATCGTCATCAAGATGGATTGTCCTTACGCGGTCAACGAACTCATACTAATGCTAGGACTTGTCGCAGTCGCAAGCCAATTCGGAAATGAAATCAGTCTACCGTTGGTACTTGTCTGATCAATCCCACTGTAGGTTCACAACATTCGTCTTCTCTTTCGTCACTTTCTTTAATGCGTTTCGATCAATTCCACATCGCTAGTCTGAATTTGGCCCCCTTTCACTGTGCTACTCGATCCGGGGCTAAGAGTAGAGATACTGATTGCGGAACCCATTGTATGTAGTAGCATTAGTAGCAAAGCGCTAGTTGCACCGCCATCAGTTGCTCCAATGCCAGTTGACAATATGTGACACTTTTCGGAATTGTGATAGGGAGCTAGTTATGATCTCGATCGGGGAGAGGGGAAATCCTTCCTTCGAGCTGAGTTCAAGCAACAAGCCATAGGAGTAAAACAGCTATCGTTCTAGGTCGAGTCTTTCTATTTATGATTCCTATGTTAACAGGAAGTTCGTACAAAGGTTCATGGTATTTGGCCATGGGATAGAATCGTGGGAACTACTGGCTTAGGGACAGAAAGAAAAGGAAAGAAGGAATCTCGTCAGAAAGAAAGGGCCTGATTAGGGTTCATTCATTGGTAATCTTCTTCTCAAAAAGGTAATAGCATAAAGAAAGTCCTCTGCCTACACTACTGGCAGGAAAGAAGGGCGAACAAAGGGACTCAAAAAGATAGGTTAGCGACTGAGGTCTTGTTCTTGACATTTCGAGAGTGATGGCAGGCTAGCATTCCCCGGAATGTGAGAAAGTCAATCAAGCTAGGAAGGTTGAAGAGAAAGAGAATGGGAGTCATCCGACTGAAAGGAGAAACTTCGAGAGTGAAGACTGTCAAGTCCGATACAAGCTAATATAGACATCACATTGAAGTTGTACGCTCGGTATTCAAAGATGAACTCAGGCTTTTCTTATGAATGAGTGCAAGGACGGTCAAGTCCGATCTTATATGATATGCTTAAGACCTTGTGCGAGAAATAGAATATCTTTCTTTCCGGTCCTAAGGTGAGTGAATTGTAGGACTGTAACTTACCCCCTGAAAGCAAGACAACTTGACGGTGAGTTCCTTTCGACCAACAGGATCAGATCGGAAGCTAGTGACTGAGCTAAGTTCTTATCGCTTTCTTCTCTTTCCGGATTGTAACTTGAGTTCCTTTTCCCGAAGGCAAGTTCCCTATTCCCTACTCGAAATCAAAAAGAAAGTCTAACCATCAGTGGGCACACTCTCAGGTCCATCGGAGTCGGGTGATCTGGAGCGATCCCTCATCTAATCTGAAAGGAGGAAAGAAGCTAGTAGAGGACTGGGTTATGAGTTTCCGGACAATAGGGCAAGTGATTGAGATTCTTTCTTTTTCCGGGTGGGAATGCTGCTAAGGCTTCGCCGTTTGAGAAGACCGCCCGAAGGCGGATCAGCGTATCGGAGCTGTAGCAGTACCGGACTTCGAGCAGGGCACTTCACTACCGGTTGGTACACTAAGAGGAACGTCAAAGTCTGATATAAGCGAGCGAAGGGACTAACTGGCCGTTAGGCCCGAGAGTCGATGGTACCGTAGGAAAGTTTGACGAAGTGAGGGTGCTCCAATACCAGCGATGTCACCGGGAGCCCATAAAAGCGTGAGGTGACAGCGTCTTAAAGGGAGTGACTGAACGACACGTAGTTAGTAGCTGGAGAGGACACCGCTCGGGGAGGGGTGGGCTCTCTGTTGCTACCCTAGTCTTGCTAGCTTGCAGTTCTTCTACTCGCAGGCAGGGCTGCTCTTGCTGCTCTTGCTATTGTTGCTTGGGTCCTCTTCTTCTCGGGAAAGGGCTGGCACAATCAAATCAGTACACGATTTCCTTCTTTATAGATTCAGTACGATTCCCCTTGCTTCTTTCCTGAGTTTCATTCAATACGGATCTTCCCGCCCGCTCCAGAGCTTCAAATGTTTTCACATTCTAAGGTGACAAACGCATTCCCGCCCTGAGGTTCAAATACCTCTTCAAGGCAATGATGCCTCTCCATTCAAAATCGTTGACACATTTCCATTCCAACCCGTGATGCCTTTCCAAGGCTGGAGCAAACCTTGCGTTTACATAGCTATGCCCTTTAGTTGCATCTTCAACCTAGGGCAAGACCCTACTTGCTGGTTTTTCCACAGGATGAAAGCCTGATACTTGCAAGCAGATCAAAAAACAAGAAAACCAGAATAGCTATTAAGAATAGAGAAATCCTTGTTCCGGGCTAACGCTGGCTCAGGTTGCTGTCTCGGCTGACGCTAGTGAAGTTCCGGGACTATTGGGCGTATCAGAGAGAGGGATTCCCGCTTTCGTTAAGCTAGGAAAACTGACTCAAAGCGTGTCGACGCATACGCATAAGCAGATCCCGCCAGGCCTGGGAATATAGTTCCAAGGTCAACCTTTGAAGCATAGGTCAGAGCGGCATCTCCGGCGGAAGTCGAAATATCTGCATCATACTAAGCAGTTTCGACTGACTCTCGTAGTTTAAGGGCTCTCGGGAGTCAACAATAACAAAGCTGGCCACTTAAAGAATTCTCGAAAGAGTCTCTACGGTCGATGTATGAATAGCAAAGTCTGCTCGGACGATTCTTGCCCACAAGGGGCCAACTCTTGATAGAACGTCCGGAAATTACCATACAGATGAATGAACTCATAGTAGCAAGATCAATGTCGATTTTCCGTGTGTCAATCCTGTAAAGAAAGAGGGACTTATCGAGAGGCTACTTCGGTTGTTCCTTATCTCATAAGTTTATAGTAGACGATCTGATGATTGGATGAGGGAAATGCTCACTGAGATGCTCTTTAGTTCACCTGAAATATCTTCTCTTCCTTCCCGTAGGACCAAGGGCTGGAGTGCTATGTGCTTGTTTGGTTCATTCCTAACAGTCTAATCGATCCTAGCCCGCCTCCCATATTATCTTACTTCTTCTTTGGCTATGGCTATTAGTATTCTTTTTCTTGGTATTATAACAACTATTGGTATTCTTTGCTACTTCATTCCTCCATTTGAAAGGAATGGTAGCGCACTCAATCTTACCTCCTTTGTGTGCCGCGCCTATTTTAGAGTTTCACAATTCCATAGAATAAATGGGCTATTCCTGCCGGGCAAGCCAGCTCCCTTTAAGAGCAACAAGTCCCATTGGTATGAGGATGATTCCCGCTCTTCTCGAAACCTAGGAAAGAGATTAGTAGTTAGTTCGGTAATAAGGCGTCTATAGCACAAGAGCATCCTGCCAGAAAGAGCTAGGAGGGACTATAAGGTATGCCGCCCCTTGTTGCCTTGAACAAACTAGATCCCCAGGGTTGGGACAAACCTAACTCAAAACTAGCTACTCGGATACGGGGAAGCTACATCAACGGACCTTATCCCTCGATCCCATCGTAAGCTCTTCTACTAGCAACTGCGAACTAAGGGGATACCTAGCTGCTAGAACAAGGAGAGCCCAAAGTCTAAGTCCTATCCCTACTCCTACATATAGTTGTTGTTTGAATGTAGCTTATTGATGACCCTAACCTATGGGGGTATTGGGCACGAACGGTAAAGTAAAGACAGTCGTGGAGAAGCATTAACTAGCATTGACTTTGATACTCATTCACAAGTAGAGTGAACAATGGAACCTATCCTGGGGTATTGCCTTAACTAGCTACATTTAACCAACATGTCGATACGCTTAAGGAATGAAACTGTCCTCATAGCACCCTAGGAAAGAGATCTAGCTCTAGCTACCTAGCTCTTTTCTTTCTCCCTTTGCCTTAGATGCCCTTATCCTTGGTGAAACTCCCCTTAGAAGCTATAGTGACGATTTTACCTCTGCAGAAACGAAACGGAGGTTCCCTCCTTGCTTAGTTCAATTCCAGGCTGACTTCCGCCCTCCCAGACAGGGCTACCTGGCATTGGTTCGCCTACCTCATTCACATCATAAGAATCAGTAATCACATCTGCAAGAACATCTGCTCTCGGTCTAACTCCGCTATCAATTCCTTCCGCTCACCGACAAGGCCGAAGAAAACGAAGAAATGCAAGCTCCAAATCAAGGGCTACCATCTCAAAGGAAAAAGAGAAAGGATCCAACTCAAGCCTAGGAGCGAGTTCTGGCTGCAAGGGCAAATGCCTTGTTATAAGGATCTTTTTCAGTGCCTGATTCTGAGTCTGACTCCGCCTGTGCTCAGGTTCGACAATTATCTAATGCTAGGCTATACTGTCAATCATTCACAGTTCCTCTATTCGTAAAGAGGGAAAAGCTCACAAAAAAGGGAGGGCTGGGTTCCTTCTGGCAAGTTGAATACTAAGAGTACCCAGCTTTACATAGTTCAACCGGACTCACTACTTGCTCAAGTAGGACTCAACCTCAATCAAGTCAGAAAAGGGAAGGAATGCGCATAGAGAAAGAGGGTAGAAAGACGATAACCAGCTAGTCCTTTTCTAGTAGTGACAGAGACCCTACTCATATGAGTAGGGCGGGGCATGTCATCTAGACTGCAGCGCAGCCCGGGGACTATAGAGTGCCGGAAGAAGAAGGAAACAAGAAGTAATCCACCTCTAATGAAAAGGGTAGCGCTCCTTCCTGGCCTATGCGTAGATAGAATGGGTAGTGCCTGATTCTTACGAGTTGCCTGAAAAATGAGGGGAGAAAGGATGGCAAAACCACTGCGGGTAGGGTACCCCCTTCTCTCTAGGTTTATAGCAAGCTCTGACCTCGGGTTTCCGCTTCATTCAAGTCGGGGCAAGTCACCAACAAGAGAGGCAGACGAGAAGACTCCCAGGAAAGGGAGCCGCATAAAAAGAGACTCTAAACAAACAGTATTAGAGCAGCAGTCGGACTCGTTGCAAGAAAAGGTAGTTGAATGGGGAAGGCCACTTAACTGCAATTAAGGGGACGTCCGAAAAGCGCTTTATAGGAAGTGTTGGAGTCGATGACGTGGAAATAAGCTTCTGTCTTGAGATTTCCGAACGTCACTTGTTGGTTGTTACAGATCTAAAATACAGGAAAAAAGGTAGTTTATTAGTGAGATTCTATAAGCTCAGAATGAAATCGCTTGGCTTGACTTGAAAGTACTTCTTTCTACTTCGCTTGCCCGTAACTTCACTAACGTTCTGTGTTCCCGGCTAACCGCCGACTCGCCTTCCGCACGCAAAGGTATTAATAGGCGTGTTGGTTTCCTCTAAAAGTGGTTTTTCTTCGATCCCCGTAACTGAAACAAGAAGGATTTAGTTCAAAGTCACCATCTGCTTGCCCTAGAAAGAGTACTCGCTTCTTGCCTTGACTTAACTAACACTTTCCGAAGAATGAAGCAAGAGTTGATACGGTGCTTGCTTCTACCGATCCACCAGCACAAGCATTGGCGCATAACGGTCAGACGTATTTCACTTCTTTATATATGGAAATATGAAAAGTAGATCTTTCTCTTTTAGAAGTTTTTGACAGCATTAATAGAGACCGTACTAAGGTCTACAGACATCCCTCGAACTCTGAAGCCTTTGGCGAACTCACCCGCACCAGTCCGGGAGATCAGAGACTTTTTTTTGTCTGTTGATCGAAACCCCTAAATCGGCAAGGGCTTGCTCGTACACCTTAGCTACCGCCTCATTGGAGATTATCACGTCGTCGCCTAGCACTGCATAACTTTAAAAGCAGCGTCCAGGATGAATGCTTTCTGCACACCACCACACCAAAATATGGTGTGATAGGGCAAAGAGAGACCAAGATGAATAGTATCCGAGAGGCTGTCCAGCCACAAATGACATACACGGTGCCTTTCGGGCCCCAGTAAAAGGGACCTCAAACATAGTAGATGCCAATGTGGTTTCAACCGCAGCTGACGCAAATCCATCATCGAACAGATAACAGGTAATCTCCTGCAATATCTGCAGAGGCCACCTGTCGGTAGACGACTTGAGATCAAATGAATAAACCAGCATCTTGCCAACTAGCCGATACCGCTACTGAAAGACGGTAAGGAAAGTTCTGTAAGCGAGTCCAGCTTGTTGGATAGGGGGGACTTTGAATCAAATCTATCTTGTTCTGGTATCCGTTTCATATATGGCTTGGGCAGATCAAAAAAAAATCCCTCTTCTTCTTTCTACGGAATTCTATTCCAGACACGTCATGAGTAGAAAGCACGGGGCTACCTCTAGTAATAGGTCTAAAGAGCTGTCTTGCCACCAGCTGGTTTCCAAGATGAAGCCTACTGTCCTTGGACTTTCTCTTTATACATGGTTAGTAGCTTCCTCCCGCCTTTCCCTGTTTCCGAATCTATTCTTTCTGTAGTTCCGGCTCGGTCCCTAGTCCACTACCGGGAGGTCGGGACAAGAGACTGGAGATCTGCATTCAATAGAATCAGATTCTTGAAGAGTATTTGCAAGCAGATCTGCTCTAGGTGATTTATCATGGGTTGGTTAGCTTTCTCTTTTCACATAGAAAGCCTTTTAGAAAGCATCAAATCCGGTCAAAGAGAACTAAGATCTTACCCTCAAGTGTTGGCGGCTTTCCTTGGGTTCACTGAATTTCGTTTAGCAGAGTCGGGAAGAACTTCACAACTTCCCGCTTCAATTCCTAAGACTACTTCTTTTTTCAAGCTGTGGCTTTTCTTCCCTCCGTGTGAGATGAGAGCGCAGTGGTTACCCGAATGCCAGTCTAGTCCTGTCTCATTTGGAAGGGCTAGTGTACATACTCCATCTTCCATTCTCTCGGTTTCTTCCTGTGTCAATCACAGACTGAGGGACTGAGTCTGATTCTGCCTATTCTTCTGACTAGTGCTCTGAGGAGAGCTAAGGCAGGGGTTTAGACCCGTATAGTTCGAGTCTGCAAGCATGACCTTTTCAATCTTTCTATTAGTCAATCAGTCTAAAGCCAATGCTTGCCCCCAGTTCCACTATAGACAAAATCCACTATCCTGGTACAACAGGGTGTGAGAAGGCATTCATAGCTCATGTCAACTTCGGGGTCAGTCCTTTTCTTTTAATCGCTCAGTGGTCGTAATTCTACTTGGGCAGTTGAATCTGCCTATCCTGTCGTAGTAAAAGCAATCGTGAGCATTTGATCTGCCGGCTATACTTCCTCTTCTAGTTTTTCTACGGACCAGGAACGAGCTCCACTGAGCAGCTTTCACTCCATATAGGGCTATCTACTTAATCCCCTTCTTTTGCGGTTAACGCGAAATTGGCTAGGAGAATAAGTAGAGATGGACGAGGAGGCAGCATAGCGCCAGTGGTAACGTGTGAGTTCGGCTTTTTCACAGATGTCGGTCCTGGAACAGACTTCAATCTCGTTTTGATAACAATTTCTGTATCTTTCTAAAAACATCTCTCGAGTCTTGGGATGAATCAGAAGGTTGAGTCAAGGGAAGGGTCAAGATAAGAAACTCCGGCAATCCTTGGCATAAAGATTTATTAGAGCTCTATCTCTTCCCTGCATGGGGCCAGTTGACTCAAGTGGAGTGACCACCCCTCACATTAATGAAGAGTAAGCATCCGATTCTGCAGGAAATGAAGAAAGACTAGATATAGGATTCCACCTCTTTCTAGGATATTCGAATTCTATTGTACCGTCACTTACGGGCTTATTGGATTGGATCAAATTCATGTTGTTACACGGAATATGGCAGCCGTAGATAAGCAAGCTGGGGTTGACCACATCTGTCGAAGTAAAGAAGACAGTCAATCCCAATCGATGAGAACAAAGTATTTGATTCTTCGACAAGACGGGGATCTAATAGCTGCTTAATCTATGTCAGTAGGTCTCCTTATTTTATTTTCAGGTAAAGCCCATCGGCTTAGGAGGACTATCAATGGAAAGGGGGTACCGATGCACGTCCAGAGATCGAACCAGCGACAAAGACAAATCTGCAGTTCGAAATAGGAAAGAAAGTCATTCTGGTTCATAGTAAATAAGCAATCAAGCGGCTATATGTTCCAAAAGGGAATTTCATCTGTCCCTTGTCTTGTCCTCCATTCGAAGAACTTAGTTAAGGTACTACCGAGCCTGTTCGTTTAGTAAACATAAGTGCCCGACTCTTTCCAAATCCAGCTCGTCAGATGAACCCGCATCTTGACTCAACGCTCTGCGTCTTCTTGTAAGTGAGATCACTAGGTTTGTGGTGATAGACAGACCAGACAGAATGAAAAAGGTGCCTCTATATCTACACAGGAGGACGGAGCGACTCGCTATGAGTAACAGAGTATGCAGACAACATGGTGAATAAAATAAGCTCGCCTAAAGAAAGAGGTAAGATGCCTATAGCTTCGATCAGAATAGTCCTGGTCTCGGGGACGTAGAAAGAGAAAAGGCGCAGCCATCGGCGAGCAAAAGCAGAAAGTCGCTTTCATCTTGATAATGGAGTGAAGAAGTTCCGGTAAGAGCCATCCTACACTATGAAACCATGCTGCATCGGTGTTTTCAGGGACTGGAAGGCCTCTTAGGCCAGGTTCACTGGATACATAGAAAGGGGGAAGGGACGCTAACCAGTACTAAAAAAAGACTTTCCACAAGGATTGGCTCGATCTTCTTATTCAAGGATTCTCCCAAGCTCCCAAATAAGCACTGCCATAATGTACGGGTATCCCGTCTAAAAGCACGCACCACCATGGGACCAAGCCTAGCCTAGCTAGACCTGGTGAAAGCAATCAAGCCAAAGCAACACTTATTCCTTCAACGGCAAGAGCTGCAGATGAAATAGCAATGGTTATGCCGACATTTCCCCTTATCTTATTAATAAAGCAACAAAGACTAAAGCACTACTCCCATACCAATCAAGCTGCACTGAATCACCAACCAACATCTGAATAGAGGACGGGACTCCCTTCGCTTCAAGGGACTAATATCAAGTATGGAGAGCAAGGCCCGCAGCAGTCGCGAAAACGGGCTCTGGATCTACTCATGCGGGGGACTGCCTGCCCTCCTTACCGACTGGATTGCCTGACCTTATCAAGCGTGATCAATCTTTTTCTTTCCTCTGGTTTGACTTCATTGGCTTTCCTGCAAATAGAGGATCATTCTCCAGCTATGTCTCTGCGCACGACTTGCTCAACCTTATCCATATCCGCACCACTTGTTCAACCTGCGCACGACTTGACCAACTGCACTACTCTTGGTTTCGAAACGGATTCCTCATCTTTTAGCCTTGATTGGCTCTCGAACCGGCCTAAGCCTAAGACAAAAATGGAAATCTCGTTCCAGCTTTTAGCCTGTATACCTTTGATCCTTTGTTTGGCTCCTGTTGGGGATCTTCTTCTATTCATATTCGAATTCCACCATAGCATCTCAGAGCTCATACACCTTGATCAGCGATCTCCTCTTGCCTGGACCCGGAGCTTTGTTATCAAAGAGGGAGAAGAGGGTTTCCTTGATCCTATCACTGTAACGCCTAACTCTTGTCGATTTGGGTTTGGATATTCCCTTTTTATGGAGATAGGCAGAACTTCAAAAGACGCAAAGGAAGAACCTATGTAGAACCATATCATATGCCAAGTCCATGAATGGCACGTTCTGCCGAGAAGGGGAATAAACTGCTTGTTGGAATTACCCTGTTCGTAAACTGATCAAACCTACGCCTTGGGGAAATGAGACTGAGGAAGAAATGAAAAAATGCTAAATCGATGGGAACATACTCCTGTTTCACCACTAGAAGCCCAGTATCGGCCTCTTTCTTTCTTCTTGTTGTTACGGGCGGTTATAGTTATATTATAGTTCGACGGTTACCGGCCTTAGTCAAGTCAAGGACTATTACTGACTTCTCAGCCCGGCTCGCGAGGTAAGGAAGAAGTAACGAGAGAAGGGGTTCACAAAGACAAGGCTTCGGTTCTTCGCCGATTCAAGTGAGAAAGTCAGTGACATCGAAGACGTATAAGGAGTATGGCTAGGAGCAAACTACCTCTTTCTAGTAGTAACCTGAAAGCTGCCGTACTTGCAATTTCATAGATGGCCCTACATGAAGGGCATAAAAGGGTATTAGATATAGGCTGACGAATAGGGTCTATGAACAAAGACCATAGTCGACTGCTCGTCCTCATGGAACTAAAAGGGAAAGACGAGTTGATCTTCCCCGCCTCGTAAGTAGCAAGTGGATCTACGATGTCAGTTGGGAAAAGGTGTCCCTTCTCTGTCTTTCAAATGTGCCCAATCTTAGAAGGATCTTGCTACCCCTCAAGGTCGGATTGTCTGACCCGAGGACCGAACTGATTGGAATTCGAACTAATTGACAAGATATCCTTGCTTCATCCGATCTTCTTATTATAGGAGCATCCTTCTATTTCTATTGATCCAAATCTGACCGCCCTGGAGGGCCTCCTCTGCTTCTGCCGCCGATGAATGAATTGCTTTCTTTCCTCTGACCGCTGAGCTTGACTCTGAAACCAAAGCATGCTTCAACGCCGGACCTCCCTCGACAACCAGGATGAAACTCTTGCCTTTACAGATCGATTTTAAGTCCCTCTTTCTTTAGTCAAAACCCTCATTGTTGGCATCTTAGGTTCTATCGCTTAGTGTCCTCTCCAGCTACTAACTACGTGTCGTTCAGTCACTCCCTTTAAGACTGATTCCTACTAGACTAGTGTGGTTTGATCTGCTTGACAGGAAAGATGTCTGATTTTCTTAAAGAAGACTGGCCTGCAAATCGATCTTTATCTTGAACTTCCTCCCGATCTGGTTGAGGTGGAATGAATCCCACTATTGGCTTATGGCCTTCCCCCTCTGATTTATAACTTGTAGTCGACTTTCAGGAGGAACAAGGATAACAGAGCTAAAGCCTGTCAGAGCCTGAGTGACGAGCTAGAGTTGGAGCTATGGATAGTGACTGCTATCTTTCTATATGCATTCCTAGTAGGGTAGCTACTACCGCTGTGTAAATAGAACCTCCTGCTGCTAGTTCTGCTGTTGCTAGTGCTAAGTAGTGACTTCCTGCATCTCCTGCTGCTAAGGTTAGGTAAGTCAGGTAGTTACTGGAGCGAAGTCTCCCTTCTAATCCGATCTCTCCTTTAATCAAACTGGTCAGACTATATAGGCTAATTAGCTGCCTTTTAGTCTGATTATGTGTTCTTTCTTTCTTGTCTTTTCCGGGTCTTATCCGAGATCAAATCTTAACAGTGACATCAAATCAGAAACTACACTAAAGTCTAGCCTTTTGAATGGGAAGTTACCCTATTATAAGGAAGCTATAAGGCTTGGAGTTCCCGATGCGTCTATCCTCGCGGGCAGGGCTCCTGCTGTTAGGTCTAGGTCAAGGGTGAGACCTAGGGGAAGAGTCATAATAGTCGTCGGATTGGGTGTAACAAGTCTTCAATCTCTTCTACGGCCATGATAGCCTATCCAAATCTTTCACTTCGACCTAAGTCAGCAGCTAAGGAGAGTTCTTGCAATGGTCAGGCTAGCTACGGCAAAGGCAATGGGAATAATAGATATCAGGGCTTAAACCTCAATACATCGATACTAGCATTCGTTCGCCCCAACCCCTCATTCAATAAAAATAAGAATCATGAAGAAGATTTGCTCTCTTGTAAGAATCCACTTCTGTCACTCATGCAAGAGAATGAGATTCATACTTTATTGCAGAACATTCTGCATCAAGTAAGTTGACAGAAGAACATTAGCAGAACATTGCTTCTATTGTGAAGAAGATTTCTTCTGAATCTTATTACTTTATTCAAAGAGGTATTTCTTCTACTTTCAGTCTCTTCAACAAAGTTCTCGTATACTTTCAGGAAATCTTCGGAACAAGGAGAAAAGAGCTAACCGAGTAGTTCTAGTTGATTCGTCACCCGTCTAGACTTTCTTATTTTTAGTAGCGAGGGTGGTCGTAGATCAGCTGATGCGAGGTCTCGGGCAAAGTGTAAACTAAAGAGCTAAGCTTAACAGTTACATCACATCAGAAACTACACTAAAGTTGACCTTTTTTTTTGGGAAGTTCCCCTCTTATAAGGAAGCCGCGTTGGAGAGTTCCGGCTAAGGTCAGTTTAGCTACTCCCTATGTGTAAAGAAAATCGCTTAGGAGTTCCTGCATCGGTTATTTGCCTAGTAGCTAATTTTCCTAGAGTTAATAGTTACGAGCGTCAGCTTCCAAGGGGACTTCTAAGTCAGCTCTCAGGCCAGGAGTTCCCGCATCGGGTAGTTCAGTCTGCTGTGGATTTACCTTCTTGTAAGTAAGCTCTACGGCAAGTAGTTCCCCTCAGTCTAGTTCCGAGTTCCGGCTTCTATGCCAAAGGTTAAAGAATAGCGAAAGCAAAGCTCAGTCTAGTCTTTCCTCGAGTCTATTTTCTTTCTATTACCGGTCTCTTCTATTCTCCTCTTCTGCGAGGGAAAGGGGACCATGTTCTAAATAGACGAGTGAGGGCCTGATTCTGACCACTTTCATCTTCAATCAAGTGAGCCTAGGTAGGCAATGAGAGTCTAATCCGGCTAGTTACATCAGCTAGTCCATCTCCTAGGCCTATGTGATAAAGAGAATAGTTCTCCTTCTTCTTACGAGTGGAATGAAGAATGAATTGATCCCAGGTAGGCGAACGAATGAATCAGCTATGTCTTCTAAGGGAAGTTGAACCCATATTGATATAAGAAAGGATGCTAGAGACTTCAGCTGCACATGAATCAGCTTGAATCAAAGCGATAGGCCCCTGGTTCTATTAGTTCAATCAGATCTAGGGGATTTCCTGCTTTCCCGCTTCAATCGTGCAACTTTATCAAAGACCGGGCTAATTGCCCTAAGGCAAAGAACTGATGCCACTTGTCCTGAACAGCTAACTGTCATTTATTTACCGAAGCGCCCCTTTCTTGATTTAGGAGTTCGACACCCGGTTAAATATGTCTATCGCAGCAAATCCTTCTCACAGTCTATAGCCTTTGGCCTTGCTTTTCATAGCCTTATTTACCAGGAAAGATCAGATGGCATCTCTTAGCAAGAAGGTTTAGAATCCAGGTGGCGAGAGGGATGACTTTCCCAAGGAATGCTTACCGAAGCGAAATGTTAACTACTTAAAATCCCAAATTCCCCGGGGGGAAAGCGCAATCACAACTGTAGAAGCTAATCCTCTTACTAGCGGACTTCCATCTCAAGCAGCTCCTTCTGTAAGACCTTGGTCAATCAGTTCCTTTTACTCATATTCATGTGCTGCGGATTCTCGAACAAGAACAGCAGATTCAATGCCATCCTCTTCTACTAGTGATTAATGTGCGAAAACAGCCTCTTCTGGGCATGTCCCTGAGACTAGTGCAATCCGGGCATTTCGGGAGAAAACCGTTAGCAATAAACCCCTCTCGCCAAGAAGACTAAATGATAAAGAACCTTCCTTGCCTTACTATGATTCCCATCTCGAAATCAAACCTGTTAAAATCAATCTCCCTCACAGGAAAAAGGCACAAACAGCCTATTTGTACTAACAGGACCAGGACAGCTCCTTCTGTGCTTAAGCTTGCTCTAGCTTCTCTCACTTCTTGTTATGCGTCCTATTCTCTTAGTCTACTATGCATGGCATGCCTGCTCGTAGCGCCCAGATCTTTCTCTTCCTATTTATGTGCAATTGACTGCGTCAGGAAAGGGAATCGGTGGGGCTTTGCTTTGTTTATCCCGCTAAACAGCTGTTATTCCGACAACAACAGCCGTTATCCCGCCTACTCCTGCCCTTACTAATGGTCAATCAGTTCCTTGCCTTCCCCAGCGTCGAAAGTGCGTAGCGCACTATTCGCTTTCAGTAAAGTAGTGTACACCGCCAACAAAGACAAGCAATACAGGGTCTTCAAGGAAGAGGTTAGGTCCCTAGCTTCAGAAGTGGCAGCAAAGCACTTGGCTAAATCATCATCGGCAGATCAAAGCGCAGTAAATAGAGTCCCAGGTGCAGGAGAGGGAAAGGTAGCAAGATCTCGGCCAAATTGACATAGGAGTGATTGAAGCGATTGGACAGCTTTCCTTGAGCAGATAGGACACAGCGCCATCAACAGACATAAAAGCGAAGAAAGCACCTACCCTGGGGGAACTGCCTCGATTCTCATCTCGTTCACTCACAGAAGCCTAGCTCTACTTTCTTTCTTATACCAGGAACCAAGACTTAGACGAAAGCCTTTCGCTCGTCCCTGAATCTTGATATCCCTTTGCCGGGCAAGAGAGCATTTCTTCTTTCCCTCGCTTTCTTGTTTCCGGTAGTAAGTCACTTCGTTCCCCAGCCCAGACTGATTTTCCTTCTAGGCTTCCAGTAGCCCTTCACCAAGAGAAACCCTAGGAGAAGACCATGCTACCATAGAGAAGGGAAAGCCCACCTCGGAATTTGACCATGAGTTCACAGCTTAGGATCAGAAGGAACCCATCCCGTCTTTCATTAAAGCAATGGTCTACGACTCCGCTGCTTGCTTAGGATAGGAGAGCTCCTTTGTTATTTTTGTTCTACCGTTAAGAGAAGGATCACAAGCCCTAGTCCCAAGCTAAACAGCATATTTATTCATCTGCACCGGAAAGGGATTCATGAGCAAGAGCTTCTTTTTAAGCTTCTTCAACAAAAGCAATTCTCTCTCCTTCCGTACCTGTTCAGCCGCTTCTCTAGGAGATAGGAGATGTGCCGCTGACTGGGTTCAGGACACAACCATCGTCCGAACCGTCTGCTACCAAGTCCATGGTTGGTTGGAACCCATAACAAACTGAAAAAAAAAGCACTTCTGCCGGTCGACGAATGCGTGCTCCGGTTGTAGCAGTGTTGAATGAACGGCAGGTTTGGAACCAGACCGGGTAACTTTAAAAAGGTGGTCCCGATGTTAGATTCTCAAGAACCGACGGTTCTATTGGTGACCCATTCAAAATAAGCTGGCCGCTTTGACTTTGATTAGCCAATCGAGTGCGGGGGGTGCAGTGCTCCTTTCCTATCTTCACCCTTCCTACTCCAGCTAATGGAAAAATGCCTTTGAATGGTCGTAATCGTCGACAACCCAACCGACGTCCACCATAGGCTCGGCGAGCTGTCCTCCTAGATTTCCCGATGGTAATGCCAGGGCCTTTTCAGTACTGACGACTCTTGATGCCAAGAAGGAGACCGACTAGACGAGACAGACCATTGTTCATAGGTTGGTTATAAGCCCGGAGATCGAATCTGATTCATCCCCTTTGAGAGGGATTCTCGTGCCAACCATAGGAAGAAGAACTCGGTTCCTCATCTTGGATCGGATTGGATCAATAGCTTTGTGCTGATCTACGCACGACCCTTCTATTTTCTTTCTACTTCAAAAAGTCTCCATCATCCCGATCTCTCTTTCCGGGTTTGCCTGTCCAAAGAAAACACTCTGGTCCAGGAAGACCAATTCTGCACCTCACCTCTTCAATTAGGTTTAATCCCCCAGCCTGAGCAAAGACTCGTAAAGGGTCAAGTGTTATACCGGATAAAAAACAGATAGTACAGGAGCTCCATCACGGGTCAGTAGCTACTCACTACCCCTGCCGTAGGAGAACAAAGACTCGTTCGTATTCGTCAAAAGCATCTGAAAGGTTATTTTTATAATATAATGCGCGAGAAGGTCCTGTTTGGTATTATACTTGGATTAGGTGAGACCAATTACTCGTCTAGGTTGAGGAGAGAGACTGGTTTAGGAGAACAAAATAATCCTAAGTCAAGAATGTATGTATGCGCGCGAAGGGAAGATAGTGGAACTCAAGTTAGTTCTCCTTGCCCTCGGACAGCAACTATAGTTAGTTAGGCCAACCGGTATCAAGTGAGTTAGGACTTTCCTCCCACCCACGGTCCAGCCAACATAAAAGAAAGAAAATGGAACTATCCCGCGTGGTCCACATCTAGAAAGCTGTAATGATGAGTGAACAATTTGAATGGACAGCCGCCTGAACGGAACACCTGATGGGTGAAGATACTCCCCTTCGGTTGTACCCGGCTCACTATCGGTCGTGTTGTGGGGTTCCGAGGTTCGCTCACAGTTACTGATGGAACTCCAACCTGGTAGGACACAATCCAATGAAGCCGGAAAACCTTGAAACTAGTTGTATGGGCCGGGGCTAAAGCATGCTCGAGCTAGATTAGTTGAACTCCCACTGTCCACCCTAGCCTAACTTCCAATAAAAGAAATTCTGGTAATGAGTATACTCCTTCGCTCGGTCCTGTATTTGTTTATGTCCTGGCTGGCAGTTGTTCTTGTTAACCTGCTGATTCCTTCCGAACAATCCAACTCTCCTATCGACCAGCGAGATCTCCTCGTTCAGGCCCTAACTTACAACCTCTTTAGAACCACCACTTCAACACCGTTATAGAACTATCTATACCTCGGCCCAGCTAATACACTCTATTCTCGCTATCGGTATATTCTTCCTTCCGTAAGGTCGTTTAGCTATGGCTCTATAACGTATGGATAGGAGTGACTTCCTTCTCGTCCTTTCTTTCCTTTAGGACAGGGTGTAAGTTCTTCGATTTGAATGTGGTAAGCATGTGTAGTGAGTACTCTTATTTTAGTATCTTTCCTATTTCCTACTGGTAATAAAGGTTGAGTACAGGTAAGACTATCTGAGGTATCTTTCCTTTGTTCTTGTGGATTGTAGCTAGGGGACGAGCAACGTAGAAGAAAGAATCTATCTTAGGGTTAGTGCTCTCCTTTCCCTTCCTTACCTGACTGGGAGGTTGTTCCAAGGTTTCCGTCGGTTTAGGTTCGAATAGGTAAGGCAAGATAAGACTAGATTGTCTCTTCTTACGGTACCCGTTAGTACGATGTTCTCCTCGTAACAGTAAAGATCATATATCCTTCGAGCCGAACCGAAGGCGAAGATGCAATCCGTGCAGCTAAGCGACCTGCCGGGCAACGAATCAATATCTTTCCTGTAGGATGTAGCTCCTCTTGCTAGGTTTATATCAAGCTAGGACAGGTAAGACTGTTTTCTATCTGGTAGCTAGGCCACGAGCTGTCTGACAGGAATCTATCTTAGGGCCCCCTTTCTATTCTATCATCTATCCTAGGAACTCGCCTTGACTTAGGTTTAAGGTGTAACCGCTCCGGTTAGCTCTTTTGGTTCTCCCTCGGAAGAAAGCCTGCTGGAAGAAGCACAGATATCTTCTAACATAGCCGTACCATAGCTACCCGCATGGAAATGCTAATATCTACATAACGGAAACTGCCCAACTAGCACAGAGCCTATACGCACTGAGGAGAATTGCTATGACCTAGCTGACCAGCACTAGCAAGACCCTGCGCTAACTTCACTTGCCCTAGAAGCAGCCGTGAGGTGAGGATACTAAGAGCTTAAACTCCTGGCCCCCGTCAAGGATTCCAATCCGTTAACCTTCGGGAAAGCCTACTTTCCCTCATCTATGCGTAGCTGGTTCAAGCCCAGGATGCAAATCCGTCCTGTCTGAATTCTTCCCATCTCGTTCGAAGCCCATCTGCTCTAGGACTTATAACTCCAGTTTCATCTTTCTTTCAATCGTGGGTGGACATCCTTTCTGAAAGGAAGTTAACCCGGGAGACATCCCTTTTTCTCAAGTGAGATGGAGTGTAAACAGGGTGGAATCCCCTTTCCATAACCAGCTGAACAAGAGTGCCCAAGATGTTCTAGTAGCGTAGGAAGCCGAGGTATTCTCGTTCTAATATACACTTTACGGACGAGGAACCAGATTCTTCTTCCCTTCAAAGGAGGAGATTCCTCTTCTTCTTTTATTGACCTTTCGAACCTTCACTGGCGTCGTCATCAGACTTTGTTTTGATCTCTCCCCTTGTTTCATAAGACTTTCTTTTCCGTCTTGGAAAGAGAATTCTTTTCGAGTATTCCCCGGCTGCAGGTTCCTTTCTTTCTTCTTTCTGTCTTGTTGAATTACTTTGTTGTTCAAACACTACTAGAAATGCCCCTATGAGCGAACCGATCTTGATATGTTTTAGCCGTGTCCCTTTCCGCTACAAAGAAGAAGGTTTAGATCTTTCAATCTTATGTCGTGAGGGATGTGACCTATCTTAGGTCCATAAAATACCACAGCTTTTAATGTTCTATAATTCACCTCCAAATAATGAGTAGGTAGTTTGATCCTTTTCATTTTTCTCTTCATAGTAAACTGATGTGGCGTAGCGGCGTTTCGACTGGAATCGATCGGAATGAAGCTTTAAGCGTAGTTCCGGGGCTTCTCTTATACCCCTCTCCTATATGTATTGTTTTGGAGGAAGATTCGGTGGGGTTCTTAAGGAAGCCGATTTCATTCCAGTAGTAGACGGAAGACCAAGCCAATCTCGACGAAAAGAACTTCTTCTGTGCCTCAATCACACCCGGTTTTCATCCAGCTCAACACTTAGTGAGTTGGCTAATATTGACCATGTCATTTACTCTATGGGTCGGCAGTAAGTGTAGATGGATTCCCATAATCTCTCTATCCCCGCTTCGTTTTCTGGTATAGTTCGTCTATACGAAGAAGATATTGAATCTCGTCCTCTCGGCCCTCGCCTAACAACTCATTCGGTATGGAAAGCATGGTAAAACATCTTGTAATGTATTTCACCAAAAAATCTATCTATTTACGACTCGATTCCTCGAAAGGGAAGAAATGGAAGTTCAAAAGCCAGTAGATGAATCCCCGTAGCCTACGACTACTAAAGTTCCCGTTCTTGCTTCTGCTGCAGCTCGATGAAACGCTGCCGATCGGTTATTAAAGGGCGGTCTAGCCGCGGAATATCCACCGGTGGTTCGGGTGTGTATGAGAAGGAAGCTTCTCACAGATATTGACTCAACGATAGATACCAGCATAGTCTCTTAATTAAGAGTTTCTTGTTGGTTGCACTCGTAAAGCGAGCGATAGCTTAAGAGAGCAGCGAAAGAAGCCCACGGAGCGGTGATATTTCCTGACTAGCAAGTGGAGGATCATTCCAGTCTCTGATGGCGTAGCCGATGTGTCATGCTAGGAAGCTGAGCTAGGGCATTTCTTCTTTCTCAACGGGAGTGAAAACCTTCCTCTATGCTGACAGAAGCGGAGAGGCAGGCAAGAAAGAAGGAACCAGGCTAGGGCTCTCTGTAGTAATAGCTGTCTCTGTTCACTCATGCTTGCTGCTTAAGACTCTCTTTTCCCTCTACACCTGAAAGATCGAAGTAGCGGCGAGGAAGAGCTTGAAGAAGGAAGAAGTACCATTGGCGAAGTTGCTTCCTCCAGTCTTTGTATGTATGGGATGTACCCGAGAAAGAGACAAAGCAGCTGAGATCAGAATGAGTAGCATTGGTCTTGGTCCGACTAATCAATGTCAAAAAGATTCCATCGATCCGTGAAGCACATCAACGGAAGTGTGCACGCTAGCGCTCTCCTCTAAGCTTCTAGTTAGCTCATCGAAAAGACTGACTCCCGGGCACATGAGTTTGTGAAGATGCGTTGGTTGATCCGGAGACATGGCCACTACTGGCCTAAGGTCCTGTCAGATTGCATAGCACATGCTAAGAGCTGCGATGCCTGCCAGAGGTATGGACCAATCCAGCACAAGCCGGCTTCCGACTTAGACCCGATTATCAAGCCTTGGCCATTTCGAGCTTGGGCAATGGATATCATCGGACTATCCCAGATCGTCAAGAGCTCTTTCTCCTAGTAGAGGCCCAGCCTTCTCCACCTTGCGCCCTGGGTACCTTACTGTGGGGGAGGTTGAGAAGAAGCAGCTATTGAACCCCCATCTGTCTTTGCTGCTTGACTGATGGAAAGCTTGACTTTCTTACTTGACTGTTGAACGACTCCGATCTGCAGATGTTTTCCTTCAAAATGGCTTTTCCTATTTCAAAGAGGACGTCTGTCTTATGAATCGATTGAAGAAGAAAGAAACTTAGCATAGAAGAGAGGCAAGGCAGAATAAGCGATGTTGGAGGCAGGGCTCCTAGAAGCTCATACCCGTCGAAAGGGAAATGATCTTTAGGTAAGAAAGGCCCCTCTCTTCACTAAGCTAAGCCGGAAAGAGAGAGAGAGTTAGATCCGGGCATAGCCATAGATGTGGAACTCTTTCGAAATAGGTAAGTCAGACTTTCTGGCTAAAGAAAGAGAATAGCAGGCAGTGCACCTTTGCCTTCGGTCAGCATACTCCAAGGTGAGTAACAAATAGTCATTCCCAACCTCCATTGTTATAGCTTTGAAGCCTATAGCTCTAGTACCAGACCGCTTTTCTAATTACGTATAAAGTCTCTGTCTCGTCTTTCTTGCTCTTCGCCAACCCCCTTTCCTTCTTACCAAGCAACGAATGCTCATTTCTTCGATATTGAATACCTTATTGACTTTGAGACTACTACTAGCAACGAAGCTCAAGCTGACTCGACCAGTCTACAACTTCGAAAGCAGGGGAGCGGAGATCTTTCTTTAAATCATTCCGAAGTCGAAGGGGGGTAAGATCCTTGCCGAATCGAAGTTATTCATTTCATTCGCTACTGGAGCCCGTTTCTTTACTATTACTATTCAAGACGAAAACAGGATTGAATCGAATACGGAAAGGTCATGGGGCTAGAACCCATAGGCACCGGACTGAGGTATGAAATGAAGGACGAGTTTCACTCGCTTCGGGCTCAAGCTTAGATAGAAGAGTCCAATGAGTCCACTAGTCCATCAATGGAAATTCGATCGAAAGCTCAAGCTGAGAAGTCACAATCCATTGAATAAGATCGGCTCAAGGTGAGAGCTCAAAAAAGAAAGAAAAGAAGTAGCTCACCTCAGCCTGAAACTTCTAATAGATAGAGTTGGAGTACGTAGTGAGAGTCAAGGTCAAGGTTGATTGATGAGTTCAGTGGACAGACCTTGCAATGCAAGTACTCCCACAATTCCTCTCTAGAAGCTGGATTAGGATTAGCGTAAATGGCAGTAAAGAGACAATCAATTTCACTTACCCGCCTAATAATAACGTTTAACGCCTGCGATGAGTGAGGAAGAACTTCCACGTCCACCAAGTCTTCCCTACAGAACAACCATATACCACCAGAGGCAATTACACAAGAAGAGGTCTGAGAGGGGGACGAGGTCCGGACGCAGTCGATCATTGATTTGCGGAAGATGGACCTACCATCTCTCGTTAAATTGATATCATAGTCGACCAATGAGATGATGGGCCATGACAAGGAGAGGGTGGATTACATGAGGGAGTTGCAGATCCAGCCAGAATTTGTAGCTCAAGGAGCAAGAAGCTGAGAAAATAGAACAGGATAAAGGATGCACTGAGCCTGACATGCTACCACCTAGGAAGTCGGACTAGAAGGAGGCCTAGGACGGAGTTTGCTTAGTACTCAAAACCTTCTTTTATGGATTTTGAAAAGGTAATCCAATCCGTTGCTTGTTGCTTTCGACACTTTTCTCTTCATCTTCCTTGTCTGGAAGCCCAGCAAACCCAACCTATACAAAGCGCTCTTTTCAGCCCATACTCTTATCTTAACAAGGGAAAGTTGCCGAGGAAAGCTCAATGGTTTTCCTTCTTGCTCCGTGTTTATTCTCTGGTTGTTTTGGGAGTTTGAGCTTGAGCCAAATCATATCATACTTTCAGACCCCCTTTATTTATATTGTGAAATTGGGTCGAGCCGGAGCTGATTCCTTGCTTGCATCCCTTTCGTTTTCTTTGTAGGGTCAAGGCGACTTGCTATTGTTACACTATGAACTATCGAGGTGGAAGAAGTCTGCCGAGACTACTCTTATTGCCTGGCCTCCTGCTGAAAGGGTACAGAACAGGGCCGGGTAGGCCAAATGATAGAAAACCTATACTGCGACGATCCACACTGTCACAGCCCTACTCATTCTTTTTCTTTCTAACTACGAATTCCATTTTCCTTTTCAGTCTCGCCTCCTCGGATTTCCTTATCGATTAGTAGGGCGAGTTGTCTTTCACCTCCTTCGTTCCTTGCCTAGTCAGCAAGCTTTGAACCCCCTTTCTTTCATTCAGCGACTGGGTACGCACTTCGCCATGAAAGATCTTGGTGATCTTCATTTCTTCTTGGAAATCGAAGCCAAACTCGACTGCTCTAGTCTTGACTCAGACTAAATACACCTTGGATGTGCTTGATCGCACTCATATGCAAAACTCCAAGCCATGTCCCACACCCCTTGCGTCTGGCTCAAAGCTCTCTGCATACGATGGTGCTCCTCTCTCTGATGCAACAGAATATTGTAGCATTGTTGGCGCCCTTCAGTACCTCACTCTCACCAAACCTGACATCTGCTATGCCGTCAATCAAGTTTGTCAGTTCATGCACGCTCTCACCACCGTACATCTCCAGGCTGTAAAACGCATCTTACGTGAAGGGTTCTCTTGGCCTTGGCCTAACCATCACTCCGGGACCGTTAACCACCTTCTTTTCATTCTCCGATGCCGACTGGGCTGGCTGTCCCGATAGCAGACGGTCCACTATTGGCTTCTGCGTATTTCTCGGAAAAAACCTACTGACTTGGGTTTCCAAAAAGCAACCGACTCTTTCCAGGTCTAGTGCCGAAGCAGAATACAAGGCACTCGCCCTTACTACCTCTGAACTGTTATGGCTTTCTTACTTGCTACGCGATCTAGCGGTGCCATTTCGCTATCAATTTCTCCTGCACTGTGATAATGCTAGCACTACACACTTGGCGGCCAATCCTGTGTTCCATGCCTGCTCTAAGCACATAGAAGTTGACTACCACTTCGTTCGCGACCTCGTCGTCGCGGGCAAATTGCTCATTCGACTTGTTCGTAGCAACAATCAAGTGGCGGACATTTTCACTAAAGGATTGCCTGAATCAACCTTCCATCATTTTCGTGGCAAACTGCTGTCTCCTGCCTGCCCTTCTCTTGAGCGCTTAATCGGTTAGACGAATGACTGTCTGTTAATGAAATAGGAGATTCCCTTCTCTTTATCGTTATCGTCGGCTAAAACACCAGAAACGGCGACTACCCGAGCTAATGATAGAGGCAAGAACACTTTCCGGCCAGGCCTTACTATAACCAACCTCACAGATCCAACTCAATCTTTTACACCGATGTATCGTACTCTCTCGAACAGGTCATCATAAGAAAAGACTGCTAAATCTTTTAGAAGTGAGAGAAGGAGGAAAGGCGCGCTACAACTAACATAACAGCCAGTTGAAAAACGTTAGCTAGCTAGGCTAGCGCGAAATGGCTTTCTCTGATAGGGGCTCGCTTCTTCAAGTTCCGCCCAACCTATACAAGGTGCTGCTCGCTTTCTCTCCGCCACTAGTAACTTATGTAGTGGTCGGCATTCCTACGTGCTCCTCCTTGCCCCCTACTTAAGAATCCAAAGGTAACCTTTGGATGTTGTCGTGACGCTTTGGTTACGAAGGTTACCGGGGTCTAGGTTTATGGATGGATTCAGTCAGCGAAAGTCCCTCCAACTCAATCAATATCAACAACATGTCGTGACCAGTTAGGCTTGGTTGATTTTGTCAGAAAAGAAAGTAGGTTTCGGGGGTTCATTGATTAGTACACCTCCGGTGCTGGTAAGGTCGGGACCGTGGTCGTCCGTCTCCGGTTTGCCGGCCGATAAGATCTCTGAGATTGACCAGCCAGCTGGGTTGGTTTGGCTATTCTTTTCTATGGAAAAGGAGTCAGCTGTCTGCGCGAGTCACCTTCTTCTAGGCTCCGCTGGACGACACGGCATTTTCGTTCAAATATAGGCCGGCCGTACTTGTGATGGTTCCCAAGGATCCAATATGACCACTTAGGTCTACGTTGCCACGATATGGTTCTATGGAAGCGGGCGGGCTGTTAGAAGTTCGGCCCGCTTTTTTTTGGTGTCGTAGGGGAGGGATTGACCTTTCTAACGCATATTCAGTCGTACCGGCATGGCCCCACTGATTTTCTTTTTCGATCGGAGCATCAAGCAGCGCAACCCGGTTCTACTTGACTAAGCCCCGTGCTCGTCCAAGGAGGGAGTTTGCTTTACCCAACTCCCTTTTTTAGGGCTTTTATCACTTTCTTCGCATGCTTGACCAATAAAGAAAATACATATATATAAAGGCTTTCCTTTCGTTTTCAATAAAGGGCGCTCACCTTTTTTTTCTCCCTAAAATCGAAGATTTTGAAGTTGGTAAAGACCCGCCCCTTGTTTCAGTCAGAATGAGTCCCCTGGACCCCGGGACATTGGCTTCCGCCAACAGTGAACTATTAAGGATCGCATCCCGCGCATATTCTACATTATAGCCTGCAACTGATTCCGCTTCCGCTTCTGGGAGATCAAACGGAGCTCGATTAGTTTCTGCTAGACAAGAAATAAAGAACATAACCAATACAGGGAACAAGGGAATACCAAACCATATCTGCTTTTGCGCCATGACAATCTCACTCAAATTACAAGAACCTACACATATTAGTACAGTATACCGGGGTCCCCGGCCAGAACCACACGGGCAAGTTTCCCTGCATGTGGCTCGTCCGTGCTTTCCGAGGCGCTGCCTGTGACTCAGCATGGGAGAAAAGGGGGCCGAACTTCTTCGTGTTCAGAGCATTGTCCGAGTGAGTAGGCAGCGCCTACCAAGCAAAGCTTTCTTGAAGAGGCTGGGCTGGAGTGCTTTCATCAAATGATGCATGTGGGTTAAGCCATTCCCATCCCAAGTGGTGGCCCAATTCGGCCTGGCCCGGTCGGGAAGAGATTCACATAGAGACTACTGCTATCCGGGAATCCATTTCTATGTTAGCTAGCGGGGGCGGGCTTTCCTATGGTAGTCCCGCTGCGGCCTCTGACCGTCCGTCCCGTCTCATCTTGATTTGGCTATACTTGTATGTAGCCAGCCATGCTAGCTCCACATGAGTGCCTTTTTAGCATTTTTTAAAAGGCACTCATCAGTCAGCTCGGTCCCTTTCCTATGCCGCTTTGCCGCCTATTAAGAGAATAGGTCCCGTTCAAGCGGCCCGCCTTTATTCATCTATACCAGCTGCCACGCACGACCCAATAGGAACGATTTCAGCGCCCCTCTAACGATAAGAAGCAAAACGCGCCATCACCTACAGCCCTTTCCTCTGCCGGGGACTTCCACGAAATGAAAACGGGCGGCATCGTCGTATGCTCAACATTTGTTGCCCTGGTTTATACCCCGGAGTACTCCTATGGCCGATCTGTCCCCCAACCTACTTAAACAACCTAAAGGCTTGGCCCCGTCCCGTTTGGAGAATGACCCCTTATGGCACGGCTTAGCCAGTTATTATCGCAGTTCAGATAAGATTCGGACCGCCACTTCTCTGAAAGCATGGTTCTTGCCCCCCTCTCTCCTCCCTCCTTGGAGCTCGTCCATTCGTTGGGTGATCCCTTGCTCTCACGTTCGAGTGTTTGCTCGTCGTTTAGGCCGGTGAGTGAGATTTCTGCTCATTGCAGTCACCTCCGGGGTTCTTCGCACCTGGATAGTACCAAAACCCCTGTGCCCCGGCCTTTGATCAGATAAAGCTGCCGGCCCGAAGCCCGCCCTATGACCCACAACAAAAATGAGCCTTGCGACGAGACGCGGACATTCCCCATGCTGCGGTTCCCTCCGGTCCGTTCCCAGGTTGGGTTAGGGGAACATCCGAGCGATTGCCTTCACGGATCCAAACGCGCTCACAAGGCGCACAATAAGAATAAGACCAATAGAGACTTCATAAGAGACCATTTGAGCTGCAGATCGTAATGCTCCTAGAAAGGCATATTTAGAATATAGAGGAGTGAAAGTTCCCAACAATCAACGAGTTGATCATCTCCTTCTATGAACCGTATGAGCACGTCCTCTGTCACCCCCCACCGCGCTTACGGCTCTATACCCCAACCCAACTTGCTCTGGCCCCGGGTCCTTCCTTTCTATTCCTCGGTAAGCGGACCGTGGGAGCATGGGGGGGGCGGCAACGAAAGAGGTCGCGAGACTAACCGCAATTCTAGGAATTTGACTTCCTAGAAGAGAAGGGATTCCATCCAAGACTAAAGCACAAGATTATGATTACGAATGGCGCGTACTACCCGCCTATAGGGAGTGCTCTGCCGCGTTCCATTCGTTTGGATCTCATCTAAGTACCGCTCCAGCGTGCCTTCGGATAGAAGGAGCACTCGAGTGGGATGTGAAAAGAGAATAGGCCGGATTTGGCCTATCTGACCCCGGATTCGATCGCGAGCATAGCCATCGAAGACCAAAGCAGCTTCGATCTTTTTTTCTATTGGAACGCATCGCTCTAATCGGCCGGCGAATTCTGCCAAGTCCGTTATGCGGTTACGACCAAAATAATAAAGACTAAAGCGCTGCTGCAGCTCGATGAAACGCTGCCGATCGGTTATTAAAGGGCGGTCTAGCCGCGGAATATCCACCGGTGGTTCGGTGAGCATCTCCAGCGATAATCAGAAGCATCCATCCGCTTCTCCCTACCGACCGTAGGTTCCGATTCAGTAAAGTAATAGCTAAGGCACCTGGCTCTCATGCTGCCTTGCCATCTCCAGCCGTCTAAGCTCTCCCGAGGGAAGTTCATCCAGAAAGCTTGCTAGGGACTCGAAGGTCATTCCCAGCAATTCAGTCGGTCGGTGTTAGCAATCTCACAAGATCTTATTCACCCTCTAAGGTTCTGCAACTGACGCAAAGGAGAGACTCAAAAGAAATGATTGAAGGGTGAGATGGCAGGTTGTTAAGTTTGAATCCCAACACCACCTTTTGTTCTGTTCTATATGTCCCAAGACTATAACGTCTCTTATATACGTATTAACAAGCCGAACTTTTATCCTTTTATCTATCAATCACAACCTTGATAGGTTTCAATGTAGGTTACTAATAAATATCACCACCTTTATTGGGCTAATTTACGATGTAGGCTATCTACTCTCCCCAACCAACCCACCCCGCCTCAATGTTTCATTGATAGGGGCTTTCAAATGAAGCGGGCATTGATAGGCGTAAGCCCACCCCAGTTTCCGTTTCAAGATTGATTTTAAACAACCGATCTGCGTTTAAGGAATGGAATGAAAACCAAAGTAATCCCTCCGTATTAGGTAATCGGGGAAGAATTCATTATCCTGCCCGGGCGGCATCTGCCCGGTATCTGCCGGCACATTTACAGATTTCAGGTCCGTTTCAATCGTCGTATCCGCGCTGGGGCCGCCGTCTCAAACGCATGTAGGGGATAGATGCGCATCATTTCAGCACTCCCCCGTGTTCCGTTATCTGCCCCTCTCTCGCTATCTTCCCCGCTGCTTTTATATGTATGGTATATAGGTAGGGGGTTCGTAGTTGTTCCCATTGCTTCGGAGTGTCCATTCGGGCCATGTCCAGGATCAAGGAGGATTGGCAAAGTAAGTGTATAATACGGTTGAGCACAGCTCTCCCCTCGCCGATTAGTTGACTTCGAGCTGGTTCAGTTCGTACAGCTCGGAACGCCGTCTACGTCTCTGATTAGGCGTATCGATCTCAGCAACCTTTCCCACATCTTTTGATATTAATACATTTATTATAGAGAGGGGGCCTGTGCTTCGCTATTCGCCCCGGCAGTTCGATCGAGATCTCTTAATCAGGTTTGAGGATCCCCGGTTCTAACTCAATAGTGGGGTTGGTATCCATATCTAGGAATAAGTACCGCAGGAATTAGTTCTTTACTAGCCAGGGGCTTGGAACGAAGGGTAAAGTCCAGAAGACCCGCCTTGTCGGATCGTTTGAACCCGGGGAGATCTCAATCAAATAAAGGATTTCAGAGCTAGCTTAAATAATATAAAAAAGGCCTCGTTGCAAGAGGGGATTTCTAAGATAGGGATCCGAATGGCAAGGCTTGCTAACTAGCAGGATCGGTTATGCCATAAGTAAAAAGACTTTCAAGCACCTTCGGAAGATTAAGGCACAACTCCTAATTAACTAATTCTCACAACAGTTAGTCGATCGGGAACACCTAACTAACACTTGCACCATTAGGCAACCTATCGGACAAGGTCACTTACACGTATGGAAACTACAAGAAAACAATAGTCACTCCTAGTTTGAGTCGTCGAAGGCAAGGCAGCGAGTGAAGGTAGAGGAAGAGAAAAACTATTAAGACGACTTTTAGTTACAAGCCCTTATAGCGTAATTAAGCCAACCAACAAGCCAATTGCACAAAGGCCTTAAAAACTATAGTAGCGGCTAGCTCACTAACTGATAGAGATGCTGCTTCAGAAGCAGAAAAAGCAGCAAGATACTCAAGGATGAAAAGCAACGAGCAGAGCTTTACGAAGCGAGCAGTAGACTACTTTACACCTTGCTAATGACATAAGTAAAGACACCAGCTTCAAAGCCCCTAGATAGTAATACGTAAGAGGAAGGTGACTAAACAACTATGCTACTATTCGCACCCCAAACCTAGAACCGATTACTTGAAATCCTACGTTGGGCGGGCATTATGATCAGCAACTCACTCTCTGGAGAATTTTATTGCCGCATGAAGGCACTCGCAGCATTGACCGGAAAAGAACACCACCGAACCGGGATAGAGGGCTCACTAGCATATCTACTCACATGGGAAACAAGGCTTGTAATAGCCTATGATAGCAGGATGACATCCGTTGATCACCTTTATGCTTGCTCGCTGGAATGAATAATGAACCGATCGATGAGAGAAAGCAAAATTGATGGAAATAGAAAGCCTTAGTGGCTAGACGTGTTGCGTCAGTGAGTTGACTATGAAAAAGTGTGGAAAGATAGTGGCTATGTACTTACTAATACGCATTATATATGATGCACCTGTGAGTGGCACATAGAAGAAGTAATCCACAAGACGGACGGGGGGTTGGTTATTTTCAATGAGGGTCCTACTACTCAGCTGGTACTCCAT